ATCGATACTATAATTTTTATTTATATATTGGAAAAATCTCTATGAAATTAGAGCTCGACCTTTCTTTCTTATATGGAAGTACCATTCTGCCCGAATGTATTCTTATTGTTTGCCTGATAATCATTCTGATATTGGATTTGATCTCAGAGGAAAGAAACACCTCTTCGTTATATTTCATTTCCTTAATGGGTTTATTAATAAGTATTGGCTTATTATTATTCCAATGGAACGAGAAACCTATTATTAGTTTTTCGGGTAATTTTCAAACTAACAGTTTTAATAGAATTTTTCGATTACTTATAGCACTATGTTCGCTATTATGCATTCCTCTATCTGTCGAATATATCAGACGTACAAAAATGCCTATGACTGAATTTATAATTTTTGTACTAACAGCTACTATCGGAGGAATGTTTCTATGTGGTGCTAATGATTTAATTACTATTTTCGTAGCTTTAGAATGTTTAAGTCTATGCTCGTACTTATTATCCGGATACACCAAAAAAGATGTACGATCCAATGAAGCTGTTATGAAGTATTTACTTATGGGTGGAATAAGTTCATCTATTTTAGCTTATGGTTTTTCTTGGTTATATGGTTTATCTGGCGGGGAGACTCAGCTCCAAGAAGTAATAAACGGTCTCATAAATACGAGAATGTATAATTCTTCAGGAGCTTTTATCGGACTCATATGCATTATTGTAGGAATCGGATTCAAACTCTCACTAGTACCTTTTCACCAATGGACTCCCGATGTATACGAAGGAGTGCGATTCGTTTCATAATTTATCGAATGTAATGAAACTCTACCCAAACAGGGATGAAATTAAATATTCGTTGTATTTATGAGTATTCTATAGACATGTAAAATAGGAAAGAATTTTATCCTCACTCGGATTAAAGCATAACTTCTACCAAACTCTCGTTCAAAATGAATCCGAACGAAATAGGAGATAAAGCAAAGTAAGAAACAATTTTGAATTGTAAGCTAATTATTAAGGGTTGTTTTCGGGGGAGTAACTCACGAAACTGAATGAATCGATAGAATTTCGATATGGAATGCTATCCAGTCAGTCTCTATTCTTCAGATACTACGAGTGTATCAAAAGCATCTATCGGAAAAGGAAAACCTAAAATAAAAAAAGGCATGGCTATTAGGAACGAAAAAAAATTAGATGGTTTTCTCTTCTGAAATTTTGAATCGGTCCTAATTCTTATAAAAAAGGCACAATTCCATTTTTTTGAGAGTCGGTATCTCGCTATACCGTAAGAGCCACTGAGATGGGATTCTTCGAAAAGTTTTGAATTGATAATGATTTATTGTCAAATTGATAAGTTTTTCTTTATACACACGCGAGGAAAGTAATAAGAAAGATCTGATTTTTTGTACCAACCAGATCCTACTACTCAGGAGCTGTGTGAAATGAAAGTTTCATGCACAGTTTTGAACGAGAGAAAAGAATAAGTAATTTTTCTTTTCGACTCTAACTCTCCCACTCCAGTCGTTGCTTTTCTTTCTGTTGCTCCAAAAGTCGCGGGTCTAGCCTTAATCACTCGAATTTTCAATATTATCTTTCCTTTTTCTCTGGATCAATGGCACTTTATTCTAGAAATATTAGCTATTTCTAGTATGATACTAGGTAATTCGGTGGCTATTACTCAAACGAGTATGAAACGTATGCTTGCATATTCTTCCATAAGTCAAATTGGATATCTAATGATCGGAATAATTGCTGGAGATCATAACGGATATGCAAGTATGATGATTTACTTACTATTTTATATTTTTACAAATTTAGGAACCTTTGCTTGCATCATCTTATTCGGTTTACGTACAGGGACGGATAACATCCGAGATTATGGAGGATTGGTTATAAAAGATCCTTTACTAACTCTCTCTTTTGCTTTGTGCCTGCTATCCCTGGGAGGCATTCCTCCTCTATCCGGTTTTTTTGGAAAACTCTATTTATTTTGGTGCGGATGGGAGGCCGGTCTATATCTCCTAGTTTTCGTAGGACTTTTCACAAGCATTATTTCCGTATATTACTATTTAAAAATAGTTAAATTACTTATTACTAAAGAGAATGAGGAAATGACTGCTTATATACAAACTTATGTAAGTTCTCCGTTGCCTTCCTTATCGAAAAGTTCTATCGAAGTTGGCCTAATTGTATGTGTAATAGTTTCTACTTCTTTGGGAGTCTTGATGAATCCTATTAATACTATAGTTCAAAATACTTTCATTTCGAGTCATTTTATAAGTAACTAAACTTGATTTGGGTGAAAAAAAAGCCAATCCATTTTCTAAATTATTTTTTTATCGTTTCAACATAAACGAAAGGATAATTTTGGAAAAATGATTATTACTATTCCGAGTTCATCCCTCCTCAATTTCCCAACAGAGAAAATAATTCCCCAATAGACAAAATAGAGAAAAAATAAAAAAGAAAATTATATATATATATATATATATATATATATATATATATAATTCTGTTACAAATTACTGGCACGACATCTACATGGCATCAGATTGAATTGATACCCCCAGCCAATAAAATAAATAGACTCTTCGAGATTCTTTATATATAATTGAAATATGAAAAGCCTTGGTGGTGAAATGGTAGACACGCGAGACTCAAAATCTTGTGCTACAAAGCGTGGAGGTTCGAGTCCTCTTCGAGGCACTCTTCTATCTGTGGTGGGACAAGTAATAATCCCAAGTAGAAAATGGAACGGAAATAGAATTGTTTCAAAACTTTTTTTATAAATAGGAAATAATCCTGTGTTATACTATTTATTTGATATCAATGATTTGGATAAACCCAAAATATAAAATTCTATTTATTTCATTCGGAATAAATCTATCGGGTTTATGATTTGGACAACCCCACCAATTGGAAGGAATGGAGCCGGATCCAGATAATAAAATTCATAAATATTATCAGATGATATTTTGGAGTATTGCGGAGTAGATGTCGATTCAATCAAAATATGGAAGTAAATATTCTTGCATTTATTGCTACTGCACTGTTCATACTAATTCCTACTGCTTTTTTACTTATTCTTTACGTACAAACAGTCAGTCAAGGTAGTTGATTAGAAAAATGAATTTATAGATATACAACAGCGGTAGAACCAAACTTTTATCAAAAAATTCATTCCTTTGGAATATCAAAAAAAAAAGGGGGGGAAGGGTAAAAAAACTGGAGAAAAAAAAAAAAAATAGAATTGAATATTTTTTTTCCTCTTCCCCCAATCCCCTATATACTATATATATTTATTTTTTTTTAATTCTTACATGATTCATATAGAACTAGGCCCTAGTACTATAGTAGGATTGGGGCTCATCGTGGTAGGCCTACTTTTATATGCCCTTCGAATAAGGGAACCTAATGTATCTAGAGGTGTGTTTTTGGATGTACCCTACGAAAAAGGATTTAAATAAATTCGACGTATTTATCAGTAATGATAGATACGACACTCGAAATGAAATTTTTGATTCATCCGCAGTGGAAGAAGTATATGGCTAAAATGACTCAATATTTTTTATATCACTTCGGGAACATATGCGAGCCACAAAATAAAAATGGAATTATGATTAAAAAAACAGTGATATATTTCTAAAAAGAGATATTCCAAATCCACCTTTTTTTTCCTTCTCTAGAGGGAGAAGAAATAATAATCGAATCCACGAGGTGTAGAATGAGCCTAAATACATTTTTTTGTAGAGATCAATCAGGTACATAGAAAATAAACCTGATTTTAGTTAGAAGAAGTAACTAGGGAGGTAAGAGAAAATCTAAAAAGTTATTTAAAACTCACTTGGATTTTGGGTAGATGAAATATCGGGTGTAGTTTTGACGATTATCTCATTTCATCGCTTAAGCCATAAGAAAATTAACGTATCATATATGGTTTTTTGGGGGGGAAAGTTGCATACAGAGGCATTAACCTATCCCAATATTATGATTTCTTCTTCTCCTCTATCGGATTATTATGTGGAGGAATCCTCATCTTCCAAGGCTGGCGCTTAGACCCGATTCTTCTATTGTCTCAAATACTTTTGAGTGGAACTGCCATTTTTTTTATAGCAGAGAGTTTATACCTACGTAATAACGGAATTAATCCCAATTTATTTTTTTATAAAAAAAGAGAGATAAGAAGAAATACGTATTATCGGAAATTGAAATTGAAAAAATCACTGCCTCATTATAAGTATAAGGGATGGGAAAGAATCAATTATACTATTTCTATTTCTTATAGGAATTGAGATAAAAAAAGAAAAAAATTTTTCTTATTCAACGTTCTTCTATTCTCTAAAAGGAATGGAAAAACGTTGAATTGAATTTTTTTTCGAAATATAGCTGTTATGACCCACTTCTTCCCCATACTACAAGTAAGAGAGAAAATGTAAAAACTACCATTCATTAAGGCACCCCAAGCAATATTGACTATATCATCCATATATATATATATATTTTTTTTTTCTCGTCTCCGGGACCTAAGATACTATCAAGTTTATATAGAATATACAAAAATATATTATTCTATACAATATTCTTATACCGCAAAGGAAAGAAAAGCAATATCTCTTGCTTTCTTTCTCCCGCGAATTTTCCAGTAATTTCATAGGAATAAATACTTGTACTTGCTTTTTTTTTTTGTTTGATTTATCCTTAATGCAGGGTTGTCTATTTGTGAGAAATCTCAGTAGAAACAACGTGATAGGCTATATCAAAGTGTAGAACAACACATTTTTTATTTGGATATGACGCAATAGGCAGCCCGAACCTTTCTTCCTTTTTTAGGCGACACCCAGATTCGAACTGGGGATAGAGGATTTGCAGTCCTCTGCCTTAATCCACTTGGCCATATCGCCTCCCTCGTAACCTCAAGCGGTATTCCTATTTATACGGTCGTATATCGAACTAGTAAAAGTTTCATCTTAGTCGTAATGAGTGACGGAGTAATCTATTATAGAGCCTAATCATCTCTTAATCAAGCTTTACTTGATCGGGATGGGGATGCAATGAAAAAAATGGGTGGGATACATATCTTTTTTGATAAATAAAATTCTTCTTTAATAATAATTATTTCTTTTGTACGATTAACTCATATGATTGGATGAAGTGGAAAAAGAAAAAAATAAATAGATTGTGTCTGATGTAGTAGGATAAATAAACCCCAACCTTTTTTTTAGAAAAAATTATGGAAATGTCTGTACTGCCTGAATTTGGAAAAATACAATTCGAAGGATTTCATCGCTTTATTCATAAAGGTTTGATCGAAGAACTCAACGATTTTCCTAAAATTGAAGATCCAGATCAAGAATTTGAATTTCAATTATTTGGTGGAGAGTATCGATTGGCAGAACCCATAATGAAAGAAAGAGAAGCCATATATCAATCTGATACGTATTCGTCGGATTTGTATGTACCGGCTCGATTAACTCAAAAAAAGGGGGGGGGGAAGATACAGAAACAAACTATATTTGTTGGGAGTATTCCCCTAATGAATTCTCAGGGAACTTTTGTAGTTAATGGAGTGGCTAGAGTCATAATTAATCAAATTTTACGAAGTCCCGGTATTTATTATAACTCGGAATCAGATCACAACGGAATTCCTATATATACAAGTACTATTATTTCGGATTGGGGGGGGAGATTGAGACTAGAAATTGATGGAAGAGCAAGAATATGGGCTCGTATAAGCAAAAAACGAAAAGTTTCTGTTTTAGTTTTATTATTAGCAATGGGTTTAACCACCAAACAGATTTTGGGTGGTGTTTGCTACCCAAAAATTTTTTTGGATTCCTTGAGGAGGAAGAAAACAAAGAGGGAACATCCCCAGTCCACCGAAGATGCTATAGTAGAACTTTATAGACAATTATATTGCATAGGTGGAGATCTCACATTTTCCGAATCTATACGTAAAGAATTGCATAAAAAATTTTTCCAACAAAGATGTGAATTAGGAAGAATTGGTCGATTGAATCTAAATAAAAGACTCGATCTAGATGTACCTGAAAGTGAATATTTTCTATTACCACAAGATGTTTTAGCTGCTGTGGATTACCTGATAAAAACAAAGTTTGGCACGGGAACGCTTGATGATATAGATCACCTTAAAAATCGCCGTATCCGTTCTGTCGCGGATTTATTGCGGGATCAATTTAGATTGGCTCTGAATCGTTTGGAAAATTTGGTGCGACAAACCATACGCGGAGCAACAAAGCGTAAGCGATTACCTACTCCTAAAAGTTTAGTAACTTCAACCCCATTAATAGCTACTTTTAAAGAATTTTTCGGTTCGCATCCCTTGTCACAATTTTTGGATCAGACTAATCCATTGACGGAAATAGTTCATAAACGAAGATTGAGTTCTTTAGGTCCCGGAGGATTAACGCGACGAACGGCTAGTTTTCAAGTACGAGATATTCATCCTAGCCACTATGGTCGTATCTGTCCCATTGAAACATCCGAAGGCATGAATGCTGGACTTATTGCATCACTAGCTGTTCATGCAAGAGTGAATACTCGGGGATCTTTAGAAACTCCTTTTTATAAAATATCTGAAATATCTAGAGAAGAAGGAATTATTCATTTATCAGCGGGGGAAGATGAATATCACCGAATAGCTACGGGAAATTTTTTGGCTTTGGATCAAAGAACTCGGAAAGTACAGGTAACTCCAGCTCGCTATCGACAAGAATTTCTAGCTATTGCTTGGGAACAAATACATCTTCGAGGTATTTATCCTTTACAATACTTCTCTGTTGGGGCTTCCCTTATTCCTTTTCTTGAACATAATGATGCAAACCGTGCTTTGATGGGTTCTAATATGCAACGTCAAGCAGTTCCACTCTTAGAATCCGAAAAATGTATTGTAGGAACAGGTTTAGAAAGTCAAGCGGCTCTGGATTCCGGAAGCGTAGCTATAGCAAAACAGGGCGGAAAAATTCATTATACCGATAGTGGAAAAGTCACTTTATCGGTGAGTAACAATAAGAGAGTAGATACGAATTTGATTATATATCAACGTTCCAATAATAGTACTTGTGTGCATCAAGAATCCCAAGTTAATAAAAAAATTTTTCTAAAAAAGGGACAACTCATAGCAGACGGTGCAGCTACTTCAGGAGGAGAACTGGCTCTGGGAAAGAATGTTTTAGTAGCATATATGCCATGGGAAGGTTATAATTTCGAAGATGCAATACTTATTAGTGAACGTCTAATCTATGAGGATATTTACACATCTATTCATATTGAAAAATATGAAATCGAGGCTCGCACAACGAGTCGGGGTCCCGAAAAAATTACTAGGGAAATACCTCATTTGGAAAGTAATATACTTCGTCATTTAGATAAGAGTGGACTCGTATTATCAGGATCTTGGGTAGAAACTGGAGATGTTTTGGTGGGAAAACTGACACCTCAAGAAGCAGAGGAATCTTTACGTGCCCCAGAGGGTAAATTATTACAAGCAATATTTGGTATTCAAGTAGCTACTGCAAGAGAGACTTGTCTCAAAGTACCTCCGGGTGGAAAAGGCCGAGTCATTGATGTGAAATGGATTTATCAGAAAGATACTTCTATTAATCATGAAAAAAAGGTACGTGTTTATATTTTACAGAAACGAAAAATACAAGTGGGTGATAAAGTAGCTGGAAGACATGGTAATAAAGGTATTATTTCAAAAATTTTACCCAGACGAGATATGCCTTATTTACAGGATGGAACACCCATAGATATGGTATTAAGTCCGTTGGGTGTACCTTCACGAATGAATGTAGGGCAAATTTTTGAATGTTCACTTGGTTTATCTGGATATTTTTCAAAAAAGCATTATAGGATAACACCTTTCGATGAGAGATATGAACGAGAGGCTTCAAGAAAACTGGTCTTTTCCGAACTTTATGAAGCGAGTAAGAAAACAGAAAATCCTTGGTTATTTGAACCTGAAAATCCCGGAAAAAATCGATTAATTGATGGAAGAACCGGAGAAATTTTTGAGCAACCTGTTACAGTAGGAAAGGCTTATATGCTAAAATTAATTCATCAGGTTGATGATAAAATCCATGCGCGTTCTAGTGGACCTTACGCACTTGTTACACAACAACCTCTTAGAGGAAGATCCAGACGCGGGGGACAAAGAGTAGGAGAAATGGAAGTTTGGGCTTTAGAAGGTTTCGGTGTTGCTTATATCTTACGAGAAATGCTTACCATAAAATCCGATCATATTCGTGCCCGTTATGAAGTACTTGGTGCTATTGTGACTGGAGAGCCCATTCCTGAACCTAATACTGCTCCAGAATCTTTTCGATTACTTGTTCGAGAGTTACGATCCCTAGCTCTGGGATTGGATCATGTCGTTGTATCCGAAAAAAATTTAAAGAGGATTTTGAGGGACGTCTAATAGAAAAGAAAAAAAATTCGAATTTTATGATTCACCAAGAAAGGCATCAACACCTTCGGATTGAATTAGCTTCTCCCGAACAGATCCGTAGTTGGGCCGAAAGAACTCTACCTAATGGAGAAATAGTTGGACGAGTGACCAAGCCTTATACTCTACATTATAAAACACATAAGCCCGAAAAAGATGGATTGTTCTGCGAAAGAATTTTCGGACCCATCAAAAGTGGGATTTGTGCCTGTGGAAAGTATCAAGGAATTGAAAATAAAAAGGAATATTCTAGATTTTGTGAACAATGCGGAGTTGAATTTATCGATTCCCGAGTTCGAAGATATCAAATGGGATATATCCAATTGGCCTGCCCGGTGACTCATGTTTGGTACTTAAAACGTCTTCCCAGTTATATTGCGAATCTCTTAGCCAAGCCTCTTAAAGAATTGGAAAGTCTAGTATATTGCGATGCGTGACTTGATTATCAATTTCCATTACACAGATTCGATCAGAAACTGTCACCCTATCCATAATTTATTAGGAGAGGATGCCTCTAATTTTGACATGTTTCTCAGGGGAGTAGCGTGAAACTCAAAAATGAAAGCAATTTATTCGCTACTAAGAGTAATTTATCTAGGGTTTATGCATATGTATATATATCATTACTTGGGTTTCGTAAAGAAATAAAAATTTGATTATAATTTTTTCTCTATTCAAATTTGAAAAAGAATAATGGCCATTGGGGTCTATCCATCGCATATATACTCCAAGTAGTATTGTAACCATCGGAATGGAACGAAAACCTAAAGGATATTCAAGATAAATGGGATACGAACAAGAAAAATCCTTATGAATTCCAAAAAAAAAATTGGAGATATTCCCGTAAGGGAATATATCATTTGAAGGAAATAAGACTACTCGATAGTGCAGAGATTTATTAAATCAAAGAAGTTTGAATATTTCTTTTATAGATTCCAACTCGAGTAATGAGTAGCTATTTGATTGACCTTACCGACATGAACATGTAATTACAAAAATGGAATATTCATTCATATATAAAACATGAATAAATATTAGTGACTCGTATAATTATGAAGAAATCAGATGATTCAATATAGCTATTTGAGCCGGATGAAAGAAAACTTTCACGTCCGATCCTGGGGGGGGGAATCTAAAAAAGAACCTATCCCGATCTTTTTCTTGCTAGACCCGTCTCAAACAAACCCGTTTTATTAAAATTACGAGGTTTATTCAAATATGAGGACCAATCTTGGAGAGAAATTTTCCCTCGTTTCTTTTCTCCACGTGGATTTGAAGCTTTTCGAAATAGAGAAATAGCGACTGGAGGAGATGCTATTAAGAAACAATTAACTAATTTAGATCTGCAAATTATTATGAATTGCGCATATACGGAATGGATAAAATTAGCAGAACAAGAATCTACGGGAAATGAATGGGAAGATCGAAAAATTCAAAGAAGGAAAGATCTCTTAGTTAGACGTATAAAATTGGCTAAACAATTCCTTCGAACGAATATAAAACCGGAATGGATGGTTTTATCGGTACTACCAGTTCTCCCCCCCGAACTGAGACCTATGATTGAATTAAATGAAGGTGAACTGATTACTTCAGATCTGAATGAACTTTATCGAAGAGTTATTTATCGGAACAATACTCTTATCGATTTTTTAGCTAGAAGTGGTTCCACCCCAGGGGGCTTAGTTGTTTGCCAAACCAGATTGGTTCAAGAAGCTGTAGATGCACTTATTGATAATGGCATTCGTGGGCAACCCATGAGAGATAGCCATAATAGACCCTACAAATCTTTTTCCGATGTTATTGAAGGAAAAGAAGGAAGATTTCGTGAAAATCTACTTGGGAAACGAGTCGATTATTCGGGTCGTTCCGTTATTGTGGTGGGGCCTTCTCTCCCACTGCATCAATGTGGATTACCCCGGGAAATGGCAATAGAGCTTTTTCAAGCATTTGTTATTCGAGGTTTAATTGGGCGGCGCCTCGCTCCCAACCTTAGAGCAGCTAAAAGTATGATTCAAAATAAGGAACCGATTGTATGGAAAGTACTTCAAGAAGTTATGCGGGGGCATCCTGTACTACTAAATCGGGCACCCACTCTACATAGATTGGGCATACAAGCATTTCAACCCATTTTAATAGGAGGGCGTGCTATCCGTCTCCATCCATTAGTTTGTGTAGGATTTAATGCAGATCTTGATGGGGATCAAATGGCTGTCCATATACCTCTATCTCTGGAAGCTCAAGCGGAGGCTCGTTTACTTATGCTTTCTCATACGAATCTTTTATCTCCTGCGACGGGAGATCCTGTCTCTGTACCAAGTCAAGATATGCTTCTTGGACTTTATATACTAACGATCGAAAATCACCAAGGCATTTATGGAAATCGGGAGAATCTTCCGAAATCTAATTATAGTTATAGAAGTAAGGTTTCCTCGAAAAAAATACCTTATTTTTATGGTTACGACAATGTGGTTGGAGTTCGGGAGCAGAAAAAGATCAGCTTGCATAGTCCTTTATGGCTCCGATGGGGAACAAATTTGCGAGTAATTACTTCGAGAAATCGTGAAAAGCCCATTGAGGTTCAATACGACCCTTTAGGCACTTCTTCTCAAATTTATGAACATTATCAACTTGTAAGAAATAAAGAAGAAAAAATTTTTGGTATTTACGTTTGTACAACAGTCGGTCGTGTTATTTTCAATCAACAAATAGAAGAAGCTATACAAGGTACTTTAAAAGCTTCGCGACACCGGGATCGACCATTACCTGCTATAATTATATAATAATAATAAATTTTTATTCAATGAGACAGAAATTTTGGAAGCCTCGTAATTATTAACACTCGTTATTATCAAAGAATGGCTTGAATCTAGTGCTAGATACCACCTAGAAAAAGAAAGAGGTTTCCTATTATGGTAGAATCGGCCGAATTGCTCTTCTATAATAAAGTGATGGATAGAACTGCCATAAAACAACTCATCAGCAGATTAATTGCTCACTTTGGTATTACGTATACAACGCATGTTTTAGATCAACTCAAGAATCTAGGTTTTCAACAAGCTACTCAAGCAGCTATTTCATTAGGAATTGATGATCTTCTAACAGCACCTTCCAAAAGTTGGCTTATTCAAGATGCGGAACAGCAAGGTTATACTTCGGAAAAACATCATCGTTATGGAAATGTACATGCGGTAGAGAAATTACGTCAATTAATTGAAACTTGGTACGCCACGAGTGAGTATTTGAAACAAGAAATGAATCCTAATTTTAGGATGACTGATCCTCTAAATCCAGTACATATGATGTCTTTTTCAGGGGCTCGAGGAAGTACATCCCAGGTTCATCAATTAGTAGGTATGAGAGGATTAGTATCAGATCCTCAGGGTCAAATTATTGATCTACCTATTCAAAGTAATTTTCGCGAAGGCTTATCTCTAACAGAATATATTATTTCTTGTTATGGGGCTCGCAAGGGAGTTGTCGATACTGCCGTACGAACATCAGATGCTGGATATCTTACACGTAGGCTAGTTGAAGTAGTTCAACACATTGTTGTACGAAAAATGGATTGCGGTACTATTCGAGGCATTTCTGTAAATCCTCCTCGGGATCATAGAAAAAATATACGAGGAATTAGTCAACATAAATTAATTGGCCGTGTATTAGCAGATAATTTATACATAAATGGGAGATGCATCGCCACGCGTAATCAAGATATTACAGCTGGTCTTGCAAATTATTTAATAAATCTTCAGACAAAACCAATTTATATACGTTCTCCTTTAACCTGCAAAAGTATGAGTTGGATCTGTCAATTTTGCTATGGATGGAGTCTTACCCACGGTGATTTAATAGAATTGGGAGAAGCAGTAGGTATTATTGCGGGCCAATCCATCGGAGAACCCGGGACTCAGCTAACATTAAGAACTTTTCATACTGGTGGAGTATTTACAGGTGACATTGCGGAACACGTGCGAACTCCTTTTAATGGAATTATTAAATTTAATACAGATTTGGTTTATCCTACACGTACGCGTCACGGGCATCCCGCTTGGATATGTCACAATGATTTATCCGTCAGTATCGAGAGTAAGAACAAAATATATAATTTAAATGTTCCACCACAAAGTGTGCTTTTGGTTCGGAATAATCAATACATAGAATCGAAGCAAGTAATTGCAGAAATCCGTGCTAAAATATCTCCTTTTAAGGAAAAAGTTCAGAGGTATTTTTATTCAAACTCAGAGGGGGAAATGCACCGGAGTACGAAGGTGCGGCACGCATCTGAGTATGTACATAGTAATGTCCATCTTTTACTTACAACAGGTCATGTATGGATATTATCGGGAAACTTTTATAAATATGACGGAACCTCGTCCATGTTTTATAAAAATCAAGATAAGATTGATATTGGACCGCCTCTTGCGAAACAAATTTTGAATTGTTCAAGAAATATAGACAACTCTTATAGTAAGGATTGGAATTCCACTTATTCTAGTATCCTTCCGCATGCTTATAGTATTTCACGAATAAATAAAAAGGGAAAACCCCCCTATTTACTTTTTAAGAAAAAGAAAGAAAAGTACGAAAGAAGAGCCTTATTTAGATTTAGGCTTAGAACGGAAAAAAATGGAATTTTACAGAATAATGATATTTTTGCCATTTTAGATGATCCCAAATATAGAATAAGAAGTTCGGGAACCATAAAATATGGTAATATTAAAATTCATTTAATTAAGAAAAAAAATGAGATTTCCGAGGATCGGAAGACGAAGAATTATAGACCGAGATATGAAATAATCGAGGGAGATAATTTCTTTTTTCTTCCTGAGGAAATACATATTTTACGTGAATCTTCTTCCTCCATTTTAGTAGAAAATAATAGTATCGTTCGAGCAGGTACCAAGATTACTTCAACTATTAATAGTCGAGTGACTGGACTGGTTAAGATAGAAAAGGGAATGGGTAATCGTGTCAAAATAAAAATATTGCCTGGAAGTATCTATTATCCTCGTGGAGAGACACAGAATCTTTATAAACAAGATGGTATTTTGGTACCACCAGGAAACAAAATTTTTGGGGAATTCCAATTCAAAAATTGGATTTATCTCCAATGGGTTGTAGTTACCAAAGAAAAATCTTTTTTTTTAGTTAGACCCGCAATAGAATATAGAATCTCTAATGATTCTAATAAATCAAATTCATCAACACCTCTTTTTTTAAATTTAAATCCCCCGAAAGAACGGGGAACCCTCGAAATTCGAACTGTTAAATATATTTTTTATGAAGATGGTGAAGAGGTCCAAGCAGTAGGAGATATCGGTACTCAATTGGTCCAAAGTTGTTTAGTACTAAATTGGGGAGCAACAAAAACTTTTATAAAAGAGGCTTCTGCTTCTTTTGTAGAGGTAAGAATCAACAAAATGATTAAAACTTTTCTCCAAATTAGTTTGGTGAAATATATCGATCTAAATAGTAGGAATAGAGGGAATATTTCCATTTTCAAATATCTTTTTAATAGCAAAGTATCTAGTACCAGCCAATATTCTAATAGTGAAAACCAACTACTTAGTAAACATCGAGGTACTATTCGTTGTATTCCACCGAATAAAAACAAGGAGAGTGGCTCCCTCCTTATTTTGTCTCCATTTCATTTATTTCGAAGTCTTCTATATAACGGCACGAAAAAGGATGTAACAAGAAAGAAAAAAAAAGAAGTATTTCATTTGGAAAAAGATCCTCGCTTTTATATACAATCCCTCGATCAAGGATCAGAAAAGGAATTAATTACTACCCCTAAAAATCTAAGTGGAATTTTTGATTCAGAAAAAGAAAGTAGGGATATTTTGTTAACAACCGGAAGAATTTCCGGACAATTCAATTTATCGGAAAATTCGTTTTTCTTGGGTCACTTACAAAATATCACAAATTTTTTTCAACCTTTTTGTTTGATAACCCATGATCGACTCATATCTATTAAATTTTCAATAATAGATAGTTCTCTGAATACTTTTCGAAAACCTAAGTGGTTTTTTATTGGTGAAAATAGAAAAATATATAAATTGCTGTTAGGTAATAGTATCATTTCCAATATACTAAGATGGTCTTTTCTTCCATTTTTTTCATCAAGAAAAAAAATTAAATTAATAAATCTCGGACAATTTATTTGTGAGGGTTTATCCGTATTTGAATATCAACCCCTTTATGGATCCGGACAAATTATAGCCATTCATATAAATTTTGTAATAATCAGATCAGCCAAGCCATATTTGGCTACTGGAGGAGCAACTGTTCATAGTCATTATGGTGAAGTTGTAAGAGAAGGAGATACTCTAATAACTTTGATATATGAAAGATTGAAATCTGGAGATATTATTCAAGGCCTTCCTAAAGTGGAGCAATTGCTAGAAGCTCGTCCAATTAATTCAGTATCGATCGATTTAGAAAAAGGTTTTGAGGATTGGAATAGGGATATGACAAATTTCTTCGGAAACCTCTGGGGATTCTTTATTAGTGCCAGGATTAGTATGGAACAGAGCCAGATTATTTTGGTTGATCAAATCCAGGGGGTTTATCGGTCACAGTCGGTGCAAATATCTGATAAGCATGTAGAAATTATTGTACGCCAAATGACTTCTAAAGTACTTACTCTGGAAAATGGAATGGCCAATGGTTTTTTACCCGGAGAATTAATTGAATTTTCACGGGCACAGAGAATGAACCGTGCTTTGGAGGAAGTAGTTCCTTATAAGCCCGTATTATTAGGAATAACAAAAGCATCTCTTAATACTCAAAGTTTTATATCAGAAGCCGGTTTTCAAGAAACTACCCGGGTATTAGCGAAAGCTGCTTTGCGAGGTCGAATTGATTGGTTGAAAGGCTTAAAAGAGAACGTCATTCTTGGTGGAATAGTTCCTGCAGGTACTGGATGTCAAGAAGTTATTTGGCAAATAACTCTGGAAAAACAGAGGAATATTCTATCGAAGAAAAAGAAAACAAAATTTTTTTATAACAAAGTAAAGGATCTTTTTTTATATGAAAAACTTCCTATTTATTCTACTCCGGAAAGGATTCACAAAAAATTGAAGCAGCCCCTTTCCGGAGTTAGTATTGGTAGATATACTTGATCAGATTTGGTAGAAAAGGAAGAAATAGAGTTAATCAAGTTTTTGCGGAGAGACAATCTTAAAAATGGAGTCGTTTCGGTCTAATTATAGGAATAAATCGCAATTTGTGGATTCAAATTTGAATAATAATAATAATGAAACAAAAATCTTGGGATATTCATTTGGAAGAAATGATGGAGGCGGGAGTACATTTTGGTCATCAAGCCCGAAAATGGAATCCTAAAATGACCTCTTATATTTTTACAGAACGTAAAGGTATTCATATTCTAAATCTTACTCAAACGGCTCGCTTTTTATCAGAAGCCTGTGATTTATTGGCTAATGCAGCGAGTAGAGGAAAACAATTTTTGATAGTAGGTACGAAATATCAAGCAGCTGATTTAGTAGCATCGGCTGCTACAAGAGCTAGGTGTCATTATGTAAATCAAAAATGGCTCGGTGGTATGTTAACTAATTGGTCTACTATAGAAACACGTCTTCAGAGATTTAGAGATTTGGAGGACAAAGAAAATACGGGATTACTTAATCAACTTCCTAAGAAAGAGGCGGCGAATCTGAAGAGACAATTAGCTCAACTCCGAAAAAATTTGGGCGGAATTAAATACATGACGAGTTTACCCGATATTGTAATAATAATAGATCAACAAAAAGAATTTACTGCTATTCAAGAATGTATAACTCTGGGTATTCCAACAATTTGTTTAGTCGATACGGATTGCAATCCGGATCTTACAGATATACCAATTCCAGCCAATGATGACGCTAGAGCTTCCATTCGCTGGATCTTGAATAAATTGACGTCAGCCATTCGTGAGGGTCGTTACAATTCCATGGAGATTAAATAATTTTTTTTATGCAAAGCTTTTTCCTTTCAGTACTAATTACTACTTTGAAACTCGAAATTGTATTACAATAAGAACAAATATTTCTATTTAGTAAATATTACATAAATCCGTAATAAAGAATATTTCGAAGAAGAAAATATTCCAAGGAATTAATATTTTTGTTTGTAAGAATCTCCGTTTCTTATTTTATAGTTCATCTTTAGAGGGGGTAATACGCATACTGCACAAATTTTTATTGGCATACTTAATGATCTTAATGATTTATATGAAATATCCGGTGTGGAAGTGGGTCAACATTTCTATTGGCAAATAGGCAGTTTCCAAGTCCATGCACAAGTACTTATAACTTCCTGGATTGTTATTGCTATCTTATTAAGTCTAGCTTTCTTTGCGACTCGGAACCTACAAACCATTCCAACTAGTGGTCAGAATTTCGTCGAGTATATCCTAGAATTTATTCGAGACTTAACTAGAACCCAAATAGGGGAAGAAGAATATCGTCCTTGGGTTCCTTTTATCGGAACCATGTTTCTATTTATTTTTGTTTCGAACCGGTCAGGCGCTCTTCTTCCTTGGAGAGTTTTTGAATTACCCCACGGAGAACTAGCGGCGCCTACGAATGATATTAATACGACTGTTGCTTTAGCTTTACTTACATCAGTAGCTTATTTTTATGCAGGCCTTCACAAAAGAGGATTGAGTTATTTCGGTAAATATATCCAGCCGACTCCGGTGCTTCTACCAATTAATATTTTGGAAGATTTCACAAAACCTTTATCACTTAGTTTTCGACTTTTTGGGAATATATCAGCCGACGAATTGGTAGTTGCTGTTCTTATTTCTCTGGTACCTCTAGTAGTTCCTATACCTATGATGTTTCTAGGATTATTTACAAGTGCTATTCAAGCCTTAATACTTGCAACTTTAGCCGCAGCTTATATAGGAGAATCTATGGAAGGTCATCATTAGATTTTTTTTTCCCAATTCAATCAGGTACCTGAAATTTTATTCTGAAATATCATTACATTAGTTTCATATAAAGAAAGGAAATACGTTAAATAAAAATGAGTTAATCTGGAATTTATCCCCTAACAAGGAAGTAATTTCTCCGATTGTTTGAATTCGAGAAATATGGATGGAGCCTTACCTAGAAATATTTCATACCATCTTACTTGTGTGACTGTAAGACTCCAAAACAAAATAATTGTTGAGATATAATATCTCTCTCTTTTATATTTTAGTGATACTACCACTCCAATAAGTCCAATAAGTCCAATAAGAGACATTTCGAGTTATTAACTGCTTCCAACAACATTTTGTTTTATTAGAAATATTAGTAAGCAATGGAGATTAGGTTTTTATATTATTAGCCTTTCCTCAATCCTGGTTAGAGGAGATTACCATGAACCCCTTAATTTCTGCTGCGTCTGTTATTGCTGCTGGGTTAGCCGTAGGTCTAGCTTCTATCGGACCTGGTATTGGCCAAGGTACTGCCGCAGGTCAAGCTGTAGAGGGTATTGCGAGACAACCGGAAGCAGAAGGTAAAATTCGAGGTACCTTACTGTTAAGCCTAGCTTTCATGGAAGCTTTAACCATTTATGGATTAGTCGTAGCTCTAGCACCTTTATTTGCAAATCCTTTTGTTTAATTACTAATTTTTTGTTCGAAGGCTACCTCGTAATTATAAATTAGTAACCTCCTCTAAATAAGTAATTAACCAATGAATTCCTTATATTAGGGGAGGGACTGATCAGAATGAATAATAAATAAAATATCTTTGTATTCTTCGATAAAAAAAAAGGATTTACTATTTTTGTAGGGAGCGGGACACAAAAGGGTATATCCAATTGTATTGCGGGGGGGATACCGAACCCAAAACTAAATGAGTTAGTTTCTATCTGAAACTGACGAACAATTCGAGTAAGATTGAGTAAAGGAGGGAAAAACTCTGTATAACTTAGATAACTTAATGATAGGAGAGGAGTATACAAACTATGATCAATTCGGTGATTCCTCCAGGGTATTGGCCTCTTGCTGGAAATTTTGGCTTAAACACAAATTTATTGGAAACAAATTTAATTAATTTAGGTGTAGTGCTTAGCCTACTAGTTTACTTCGGAAAGGGAGTGCGTGCGGGTTGTATTTTTCGGTAAAACAGCTGGGATAATCCAGCTACACTTCAAGATATAAAAAAGTGTATAATCCCAACGAATGACTTCTAAGAGAAGAATTAGAGCAACTATAGCATTTCGTAAAATCGGCAAAGATTGTTTAGTTTTTGAATAGCTGATTAGGGAATACTTCGGAAATGGTTAAGGCTAAACTGCTTGAAGTCTAAGCACCTCTGGGGTTTTCTTCCCCCCGATGTTTCCATATGACACGTGTGAAGAAACATAATTGGAGATTAGTTTGATATACGGCACTCATATTAATACAGTTCCTAAATTTATTTATTAAATAGTAAATAGATTGTTACTATCTCCTAGAAATAACCAATTTTGGTTTTTTGTGCTGAATTGACAACCTAGTATATAGAATATGAAGTTATTCGAAGGAAGCAACCTCGCTGGCAATAAAGGAATGAAATATTTTTTGTCAGAAGAGCCCCTATAATCCTTTAAAAAAAGGATTGATAATAATTTTCCGTAATGAGAAAATAAATCAAAAGGGACAGGCTCAGTAAAAACGAAATATGTCTATTTTTCGTGGAAAACCGAGCGGGAAAGCCGAATGAATTAAAAGATTCATGTTCGGTTTGGGAAGAGATTTTGAATCTTCAAAAAAGCTAGATAAAAAATCTACTTTCATTGAGCAATTTATTAAATAATCGTAAACAGACCATTTTAAGTACAATTCGTGATGCGGAAGAACGATATAAGGAAGCTACTGATAAGCTTGGACAAGCTCGAATTCGCTTGCAACGGGCAAAAGTAAAAGCAGATGAAATTCGGGTGAATGGACTTTCTCAAATGGAGAGAGAAAAACAAGAATTAATTCATGTCGCTGATGAAGATTCGAAACGATTGGAAGACTCTAAAAATGCTACTATTCGCTTTGAGGAACAAAGAGCAATTGAACAAGTTCGGCAGCAAGTTTCTTGCCTCGCATTAGAAAGAGCTTCGGAGGCTTTGAACAGCCGTTTGAATGGCGAACTACACTCACGCATGATTGATTATCACATTGGCCTACTCAGAGCCATGGAAAGCACAACTGACTAGCTTTCATTAGTTTTATTTTTCAAAAAATTATTAACGAATGCTGATGGTAAATATTCGACCCGACGAAATTAGCAGTATTATCCGCAAACAGATAGAACAATATAATCAAGAAGTAAAGGTTGTTAATATTGGCACCGTACTTCAGGTAGGAGATGGCATTGCACGTATTTATGGTCTTGACAAAGTAATGGCGGGCGAGTTAGTTGAATTTGAAGATGGTACGATAGGCATTGCTTTGAATTTAGAATCAGATAATGTCGGAGCCGTTTTAATGGGTGATGGCTTGACCATTCAAGAAGGTAGTTCTGTAAAAGCAACGGGTAAAATTGCTCAGATACCAGTAAGTGATGCTTATTTGGGTCGTGTCGTAAATGCCTTGGCTCAACCTATTGATGGTAAGGGTCAGATCCCAGCTTCGGAATTCAGATTGATTGAATCCTCAGCTCCTGGTATTATTTCGAGACGTTCCGTATATGAACCTATGCAAACAGGGCTTATTGCTATTGATTCTATGATTCCTATTGGACGTGGTCAACGGGAATTAATTATTGGAGATCGACAGACTGGTAAAACAGCGGTAGCTACAGATACTATTCTGAATCAAAAAGGTCAAAATGTTATATGCGTTTATGTAGCTATTGGTCAAAAAGCTTCATCTGTGGCTCAGGTAGTTAATACTTTCGAGGAGCGCGGCGCATTGGAATATACAATTGTGGTAGCCGAAACTGCAAATTCTCCTGCTACATTACAGTATCTTGCTCCCTACACAGGAGCCGCTTTGGCGGAATACTTTATGTATCGTAAACAGCATACTCTAATTATTTATGATGACCTTTCCAAACAAGCACAAGCTTATCGACAAATGTCTCTTCTATTGAGAAGACCACCCGGTCGAGAAGCATATCCGGGCGATGTTTTTTACTTACATTCCCGTCTTTTGGAAAGAGCCGCTAAATTAAGCTCTCATTTAGGTGAAGGAAGCATGACCGCTTTACCTATAGTCGAAACTCAAGCAGGAGATGTCTCAGCTTATATTCCTACTAATGTTATTTCCATTACCGATGGGCAAATATTTCTATCAGCAGATTTATTCAATGCAGGAATCCGCCCCGCAATCAATGTGGGTATTTCTGTATCTAGAGTAGGTTCTGCGGCTCAAATCAAAGCTATGAAACAAGTAGCTGGAAAACTCAAATTAGAATTGGCTCAATTCGCAGAGTTAGAAGCCTTTGCACAATTTGCATCTGATCTGGATAAAGCAACTCAGAATCAATTAGCAAGGGGCCAACGATTACGTGAATTACTTAAACAGTCTCAATCAGCTCCTTTGACAGTAGAAGAACAAGTAGCTACTATTTATACTGGAGTAAATGGATATTCAGATATATTAGAAACTGGTCAAGTGAAAAAATTCCTCGTTCAGTTACGTGAATATCTAATGACTAATAAACCTCAATTTACGGAAATTGTACGTTCCACCAAAATTTTTACAGAACAAGCAGAAAATATTCTAAAAGAAGCTATTAAAGAACATACTGAACTTTTTTTACTTCAAGGAGATAAATAGACGCCTAATTCTTTTGGGAATAGAGAGGCAGTAAAATAAAGAAATATTTTTTTGACTTTTTTATCCTCGTTCATTCCCGATGGAAATTTTCTAACCAAAAGAAGGAGGAAAAAAATGAAATTATTTTCTTTTTAAGACTTCGAGTCTCTCCGGAAATATCACGTCCAATAGGATTTGAACCTATACTGGAGGTTTAGAAGACCCCTGTCCTATCCATTAGACGATGGACGCTTCTTCATTGGCTACTAGACTTTTCAATCGGACTAATAAATAATTTAGTTCGATTGAAAAGTCTAGTACGATATATCTTTCAGTAAAAGACAATTCTGTCAAAACTATTGCTATTGGTGGGAAAATCAGACAAAAAAGAAAAGCGGGTAGTGGGAATCGAACCCGCATCATTAGCTTGGAAGGCTAAGGGTTATAGTCGACATCTCTTAGGATCGACGCCTCTACTTCAAAACCGAACATGAAAATTTCTCTTCATTCGGCTCCTTTATGAATGAAGCAAAGAGGGAGGAATCGTAAAAGAAGGATTTAATCGACAAATTCGATAACTCCCGATTTTTTTTACCTCCTTTTCTTCTCTCGATTCTATATGTTTCTTCCGACTATATCACAAAATTCTTGGTTATACTGCGGAAAAAAGATAGGATAGATTCATAACACCTGTGTCAGTTTTTATATTTCTAATAAATAACTTTCTAGATGATCCTTTTCAAAAAAAAAAGTAATATGAAAATATTACTTCAAAAAATATTTTTAATTACTTCGTTCCTCATTTCTATTCGATCGAATCATTAGGGAAATATTTTATACCGAGCCTTTGAACGGAAAAAAATTGATAGGTTTAGCAAACTAAAATTATCGCGTCATGGCTAATCTGCTTCAATTTATCCATTTTCATCGGATTGGTCGAAGATTCAGTTCCGATATAAAAAAATATTTTGGTTTTCTATCCATAGATTCCTGGCTGAAACAAATAGAGTTTCGGAAATATCCCGCGTTGTTTTTTTATAAAATCCAAATTTGATTCTGATTTTTTATTACCACAGGAATAAAGCTCCCCCCATGTCATTTGGGGAAAAGGTTCCAAGCCTTTCTAGAAATGAAGTTATCAATTAAAAATTGGAACAATTTTAAAGACCCTTCAACTATCACTAAGTTGATTATAGGACGAATCGCACTTTTACCACTAAACTATACCCGCGATAGAATTATTTTATCACAAAATTCCGATTGATGTCTAATAAAAAAAGTATCTCTTATTTGGGAGTTCACGCTCCATCCCCGGAGATTCAATACCAAGAAGTGATTTTACTTCCGGGGATGACTTTTTGAAATCATAAATTGCCTTTGCGAGCTGCTAATAAAGCAATTACCAATGGACCCGATGCGACTATTAAAGCCAGAACAGTGAGCTGTGCAATAACTTCTAAATTCATTCTGGTTCAACCTCTCTGTTTTCGATTCAGTTTGATAAAATCAACAATTGAGTAAATTCTTATTTTTCTTTAAGTTGAATGACCGTTACTTCGATTCCTTTTCGATTGAATAGATCTCGGTATAAATTCACTCGGAGATATCTATAGCCATAAAGAAGTGGGATTAGTACAATAGTAAGAGGCCTATCTGTCCGAAATTTCATTCAAATTAATAAAAATTGATTAATTTAGATGAAATTTATGGATGAATTGATGGTTCATATCATGAATAATTGGGGGAGTAAATAAAGGGATGTCATCAATCTCAGACAGTCAAATTATTGTAGCTCTTGTAAGTGCTTTCATAACGGGTATTTTAGCTCTAAGATTAGGTAAGGAATTGTACCAATAATTCGCTTCATTCTTTATCTACCTATTCACAAACAAAAGGGCGGCCTAGCCAGTATCTGGCTGGGCTGGAAAAAAATACAAAGGGTCATTTGGCTCGATTTCATAATACAAGCGCTTTGAAAAAATGCTTTCTCTTTTCTTTTCCAATTCTTAAATAACTTCGTATATATTGCGTCAATTACCTCTGCAGTATAGACTTTTAATCCCATACCGTGTTAAAGTAAAAGCAATTTTTTAGGCTGGAGAGATGGCCGAGTGGATTAAAGCGGCGGATTGCTAATCCGTTGTACAAGCTATTTGTACCGAGGGTTCGAATCCCTCTCCCTCCTCTCAATAAGAGCTTTTCCAAAAAATTTGTATCCTATTAAATTGGTATCCCATAATAGAGTATAATATGATATAGAATTTTTTTTTTTAATACATTCCATATGTATAAGATGAAATCCCTATATTATGATGATATGGAAATATTATGATGATATGGAACCAATTATTCCTTACGTCCAGGATTACGCCCAGGGTCGTTCGATAGAAAACCAAAAACAAAAAGAGAAACGAAAAAGATAACCACTGTGTAAACGAACAGCTTAAGAGTAAGCATGACGTAGTCTCCGGGATCATTACTAGAAGTAGAATAGAATAAACCATAATTCTGATTTTACCCTGATTGGGAATCCACCTTAATTGAAAATGAAATTGAAAATGGAAAAAAAAGGATGGAATTACAAAAAATTGCTATAATTTTGGCGGAAAGAATAATAAATGGTCAAATTTTTGTTTTTGTTTTACCCACTTCTCATTAATAAGAATGAAATAGTAGAGAGGGATTCGATCGAACCCCCGTTTATTTTATAAGTTGGGCTGAAGGAATTTACAGAACTGTCGCGATTAATCGCTCTGCCATTCATCCGATAAATTTCATGATAGGGAAGTGGATCGAGGATAGGGAAATAGATCAAGCACCTCATAAATGATCAATGAAAAATAAATTATTATCTTCATTATTATCTTCTTGGACTATTTCACAAAAAATGAAAAAATCGGGATGGAGATATTGTATCACACAAATAGAATTTGATTCATAGTATTACGGAACACTAAAAACAAAAATTTTGATAAACTAAAAAAAGATCTAGTTCTTCCATTTATATTGTATCAGATCATAAATATTATACATGTATAAGGCGGAAATGAAAGATAGATATCACCTCCGCCCTAATAAATAAGCAAAAGAGGTGATACAAAATTTTTTTAATTACTTACTAATAAAAAACTAATAAAAAAGAATAAAGTTTATTATTTTGCGATCTGGATCATCATAAAATATGAATAGGAGAAGCTCCCTAAAAAAAGATCGAGTAATTAGCGAAAACTTACGGAAGCTTGCCAAACAAAAGCTAGAAGGAAAAAGAATAAAGGTATAATTGGCATTACATCTACGATTGGATCAAAAATAGCATAAGCTTCTGGTAATTTAGCCAAAATGATACCATTCGAGTGAGACACGTTATCCAGATAAATATGAAATATAGCTAGCATTTATGTTCTCCAACAAAAATTATTATAGGGATTCAAGAAAATACAAGAAAAACTTTATTAAATAAATTGATAAAGTCCCTTTGGTATATCTTACTACAGGTTGTCTCGGCTCGAAAGAGTTTTTTCCACTTCCTCCACTACCACCCCATATTTATTTTCTTTCTACATCGAGAGAGAATCCTTCTTATTTAGTAATAAATATATTTCTATTTAGTGTAACTGGACTAAATCTAAATAGATTGACAAAAAGAATAATATCAGGATTTATTAATACTAGATATTTATGGGGCGTGGCCAAGCGGTAAGGCACCAGGTTTTGGCTCTGTTATTCGGAGGTTCGAATCCTTCCGTCCCAGACAAACTTATTATTTCCAATAAATAGAAGACATCACGAATAAAAAAAGAAAAAAAAGATTTGATTTGAAACGAATGCTCTGTTCGAAATCTACTTATCCAAAAAATAGACTCCATCATAAATGGGTATTGCAACACTTACATCAATATGGAATTACATAAATATGGCAAGGGTTTTTTCTATGATGTAGAATAGGTCTATGATGTAGAATAGGAAAAGATCATATCATTGATTGTTTAAATTTGTAAAGAGATTATTACTTATGAAATTAGCTTATTGGATGTATGCCGGGCCTGCTCATATTGGAACTCTCCGAGTAGCTAGTTCTTTCAAAAACGTTCATGCTATCATGCACGCTCCTCTAGGAGATGACTACTTTAATGTAATGCGTTCCATGCTAGAAAGGGAGAGAGATTTTACCCCTGTAACTGCTAGTATAGTAGATCGTCACGTATTAGCACGTGGATCCCAAGAAAAAGTAGTTGGTAATATAACTCGAAAAGATAGGGAAGAACGCCCAGATTTAATTGTATTGACACCTACATGTACCTCTAGTATTTTACAAGAAGATTTACAAAATTTTGTAAATAGAGCATCCGTTACTTCAGATTCCGACGTGATTCTCGCAGATGTAAATCACTACCGAGTGAATGAGCTTCAAGCCGCGGATAGAACTTTGGAGCAAGTAGTTCGATATTATTTAGATAAAGCTCGCAGGCAAGAAACGTTGGATCGATCTGTAACGGATAAACCTTCTGCAAATATCATTGGTATTTTTACACTAGGCTTTCATAATCAGCACGATTGTCGCGAATTAAAACGCCTGTTACAAGATTTGGATATTGAAATAAATCAAGTAATTCCTGAAGGAGGCTCCGTACAAGATCTTCGGAATTTACCAAAAGCTTGGTTCAATTTAGTTCCTTACCGTGAAGTAGGCTTAATGACAGCAATTTACTTAGAAAAAATTTTTGGAATGCCCTATGTATCTACGACACCTATGGGAGTTGTAGATACAGCCGAATGTATCCGACAAATACAGAGACATGTTAATAAATTAGCTCTTGTTTCATTGGATAGAACATTTAATTATGAATCTTATATCGATCAACAAACTAAGTTTGTTTCTCAAGCTGCTTGGTTCTCAAGATCTATTGATTGTCAAAATCTGACAGGAAAAAAAGCAGTGGTTTTCGGTGATGCGACTCACGCTGCTTCAATGACTAAAATCCTCGCTAGAGAAATGGGAATTCATGTCAGTTGTGCAGGTACTTATTGCAAACATGATGCAGAATGGTTCAAAGAACAAGTTCAAGGTTTTTGTGATGAAATATTAATTACAGACGATCACACCGAAGTAGGAGATATGATTGCTCGTATAGAACCATCTGCCATATTTGGCACTCAAATGGAACGTCATATTGGTAAACGTCTTGATATTCCCTGTGGAGTTATTTCTTCGCCAGTTCATATTCAAAATTTTCCTCTAGGATATCGACCCTTCCTGGGCTATGAAGGTACTAATCAAATAGCAGATTTAGTTTATAATTCATTCACTCTAGGTATGGAAGATCATCTCCTAGAAATTTTTGGTGGTCACGATACTAAAGAAGTTATTACTAAATCATTATCTACAGATACGGATCTGACTTGGAATTACGAAAGTCAACTGGAACTGAATAAAATTCCCGGCTTTGTTAGAGGTAAGATCAAAAGAAATACCGAGAAATTTGCACGACAAAATGGCATTGCAGATATTACTGTCGAAGTAATGTATGCAGCTAAGGAGGCATTAAATGCTTAGTATAAATTTCCAATTAATTAGTCTTATATTTAAGTAGATTCACCCGATAAAGAAAGGGAGTAATCACAAAACGAAATTGGTGAGAAAGAAACTAGAATAATCAATATATTTTCTGATTTGGTGGGACAAAAAAAGGATATTGCTTTCATTTATTCTTTTTCCTACCCCGATACACCGGAGTAAGACTTAAACCTAATGAGTATAAAAATCGATCCAGAGACGAGGAAATTCCGAGTAAGAAAAAATGAATAGAATAGATTGATTACACGTTTAGCGAAGCATACTCGAATTTTGGAGATGAATCCCTCGATATATATATATATAACTAAACTTTTATTTTGAATGAAATTGAATTTCTCATCTGAGTCGTAGAGAGGAATGATCCTATGTCTCAACCCTATGTCTCATAGGGGGGGAGAGACCACCATCGCCTACCTATCCCAATAGGCTACTCATCAAATTGTTGCAATTAGTGATCCCAAGGAGGAAGAGAAAAAGCTCCTTAATAGGTTTATTTTTAGAATTCAAAAAGAGATCAAACTATTTCGGATATTGACAACCATTTATTTTGCAAGAAGCTCAATCCACAGAAAATGTTCGTAATATTTTTTATTTCGGAAGAGGCAGAAGTATCTGAATGAATCAAATTGAATTGTTGGAGTAAACTTATGAGTCCTTTTTTTGGTTTTATCCAATTACTCTTCTATTATCCATTTTCCCTTCTTTTTATCTATTTTTATCTAGTATTTATCATTCCGATGGAAAATACTGTGAATATCACCAATATTTATTCTCTCTTTTCGAATCTTACGAGAAATGCGTCGAATCCCAATAAATAAAGAGGAGTAGTTCAATGAAATGGTAAGCTTCTTCGATTCATTTATTAATGAATTGAGTAAGTTTTTAATGAATTGAGTAAGTTTCTCGTTCCATTAAACTACTCCCGAAAAAAAGTACAAATATTTGGAGTAACTAAATAAAAGAGTAAATTTCAGAAGTATTTTTTCGTATTTCCCGACATTGACAAAAAGAAATTACTAATATATAATTGTTTAAATCTTCCCCATTCATTTATCATTTCAGGGACCCATCAATCTTTTACTAAAATATTTTGCTTCCATTTCCTCCCTATTCTTAGTAGGAAAAATCATAGTGGAAAAAAAAGAGTATGATAGAGATTGAGGGAGATCTAGTTGTCAATTTGGTCTGATCAAATTTTTCAACTATTCGGATTCCAATTGCTAATACTTCATAGAAAGATCTCCACCTCTCTCTTTGGGATCTGAAACTGACTATTTATACATTTTCCGTCAGTTAAAATTTCGAATATTACAATAGGGGGTTGCTAACTCAATGGTAGAGTACTCGGCTTTTAAGTGCGACTGAGGGATTTTATACATTTAGATGAAATACTAGTTTCATCCAAACCATTGACAAGGTTTGTAGGACCACGACTTATCCCGCAAGAAAACTTAACGGAAAAAGTAGCATGTCGTTACTTCCAATTTGTGGAAAAATATGTGAAAAGACAGAAATCTTTTTTAGGTCGAAAGAGTTAATGGATAAAGCTATATTGCTTGAATCAGAGGTAAAACCAGAAGAACGAGCTTCTGTTCAAAAAATTGATATTTTGAGCTCTCTCCATTAATTAGTAGTTAGAAGCAAATTAATAGTCAATACGAGAGGGATTTGACTCTATAACTTCATTTGGGATAGGGTCGCTTTTACCGAGAAGGAATCCTAAATATTTCTAAAAGTGTGAAAAAATTACCAGTGTGCTGACTAAATGGAGTATCTCCTACCTCATAAGTCGGAAGAACAATCGAATAAAATTGATAAGAATAAATTATTTTCTTCGAAACAGCAAGAGGAAAAACGGGAATAAAAAAAATTAGTTATTTTCAGGTATTATCCCCCCACCAAATAGCTTAATATTTTCTAGTTCCTCGATTCAATGGATTGTACTATGCATCATTTCATATACTAAGGTGTTACTCCCATGAGAACCATAACTGGGATTTTATCCGAAATGGAAGAATCACAGAAGTCTAGAGAAGGAAAATTATGGCAACAATGCTTCTTGTATCCACTTCTTTTTCGGGATGATCTCTACGCAATTGCTTATAATCGTTCTTCAAATAAATTGGATTTGAGAAAAATAGAAAATTCGAAATTAAATGAAAATTTCAGTTTTTTTATATTAAAACGTCTGATTCATAGAATACGGTGGAGAAAATCTTTTCCCTTTTTTAGTAGGAATTACAAAAAAAATTTCGGTGTTGATTACAAAAACAATTTTTATTTGGAAGCAATTCGGGAAGGCATTACTGTGGTTCTCGAAATTGTTTTTTCTATACAATTGAAGCCTATTGCGGGGGAAGGAGGAGGAATGAATGAATGGACTAGCTATCAATCTATTCATTCCGTATTTCCTTTTATAGAAGATACTTTCCCATATTCTAATTGTATTTTAGATCTGAAAATACCTCGCTTTATTCATCCAGAGCTTCTTATTCGAATTTTTCGTCGACGGATTCGAGATACTTCTCTTTTCCATTTGTTACGATTTATTCTCCATAGAAATTGGGGTTCAATTACATTAGATACAAATTCTATCTATTCCAAAAAAGAAATGACCAGGTTGTCTCTATTTTTGTGGAATCTCTATATCTATGAATTGGAATCCCACCTATGCTATTTATTATGGAAAGATCTCGGTAGTTTCCAATTATTATCATACTTGGCCTTACTCGATGAAACGAATCGTATTCGAAAAATTCGAGATATTACAAAATCTTCGTGGATCATATTACAAAAGTGTACTTTTTTTCGGAAGAAACCTTCTTTTCATTATGTGAGATATGGGAATAAATCCATCTTATCAGTGGGGGGGATTTACCACTCGGCAGAAAAATTGAAATATTTCTTTCTTAAAATTTGGCAATACCATTTTCATTTCTTATTTGAATCGTACGGGATACGTATTAAAAAGATCCCCAATAATTGTTTTACTTTCCTAGGCTATACCTTCGATGTCCAAAACAAAATTATTGCGATTCGAGCCAAAATGCTTGAGGAATTACCCGGAACTAGTCTTATCAACAAAGAACTTTGTTCTATCACTCCAATTCTATCTTTGATTGCATTATTAGCCAGAGAAGGATTCTGTGATGCCCTAGGGCACCCAATTGGTAAATTAGCCTGGAGTACTTTAACAGATGAGGGAATTTTTAATCGATTCGATCAAATTTGGAGAAATCTCTTCTGCTACTATAGCGGATGCCAAAATAGGAAGAATTTGTATCAGGTACAATATATACTTCGATTTTCATGTGCTAAAACGTTGGCTTGTAAGCATAAAAATACGATACGTTCTGTATGGAAAAAATACGATTTGAAATTTTTGACGAAACCCTTTTTTTCGAAAAAAAGAGAATTAATATGTTCAAATTTTTCTGGAATGTATCCCCTCACAAAAAAAATTTGGTATCTCGATATTACTCGAATAAACTTCTTGGCAGGTACATTACAAGGAAAAAATTTATTATGAAAATGAACTTCATCATAAATATGAAATAGATACATAGAGAAAGCCGTGTGCAATGAAAATTGCAAGCACGGTTTGGGAAGAGGTGCCTTTCTTTATCGAAAACAAAGAAATGAACCTACTTTCATCCGACGAGTTCCGGGTTCGAGCCCCGGGCAACCCAATAATTTTATATTTTATTTTTATAGTTTTTATAAATAAGATACTCCCCCAGAAAAAACTTATAAATAAATATATATATATAACTATTACGATGAAGGGATATACAATTTTTTTGTAAAAAAAAATTATTTTGCAAAAAGCAATAAGAATAGAATGAAATGGAATTCTATTTTTGGGAAAAAATATTTTTTTATAGAAGTGAAAAAAAAATCGAAACATCGGTTGACACAGAAACAAGTTTTGTGTAATACTGTGATTTAACAAGTTCATATGCTTGGGTAACTTATTATTACTTTACAAACCAAGTTTTACCATGACCGCAACTTTAGAAAGACGCGAAAGCGCAAGCCTATGGGGTCGCTTCTGCGATTGGGTTACCAGCACTGAAAATCGCCTTTACATCGGATGGTTCGGTGTATTGATGATCCCTACCTTATTAACCGCAACCTCTGTATTTATTATTGCTTTCATTGCAGCTCCTCCTGTAGATATTGATGGTATTCGCGAGCCTGTTTCTGGTTCTCTTCTTTACGGGAACAATATAATCTCCGGTGCTATCATCCCTACTTCTGCAGCGATCGGTTTACACTTCTACCCAATCTGGGAAGCAGCTTCCGTCGATGAATGGTTATATAATGGTGGTCCCTACGAACTAATTGTTCTTCACTTCTTACTTGGTGTAGCTTGCTACATGGGTCGCGAGTGGGAACTTAGCTTCCGTTTAGGTATGCGCCCTTGGATCGCTGTTGCATATTCAGCTCCTGTTGCAGCTGCTACCGCTGTTTTCTTGATCTACCCTATTGGTCAAGGAAGCTTCTCCGACGGTATGCCTCTAGGAATTTCTGGTACTTTCAACTTCATGATTGTGTTCCAAGCTGAGCACAACATCCTTATGCATCCATTCCACATGTTGGGTGTAGCTGGCGTATTCGGCGGCTCTCTATTCAGTGCTATGCATGGATCTCTGGTAACTTCAAGCTTAATCCGAGAAACTACTGAGAATGAGTCTGCTAATGCAGGTTACAAGTTCGGTCAAGAGGAAGAAACTTACAACATCGTAGCTGCTCATGGTTACTTTGGTAGATTGATCTTCCAATATGCTAGCTTCAACAATTCTCGTTCTCTACACTTCTTTTTGGCTGCTTGGCCTGTAGTAGGTATTTGGTTCACTGCTTTAGGTATCAGTACAATGGCTTTCAACCTAAATGGTTTTAACTTCAATCAATCTGTAGTTGATAGCCAAGGCCGTGTAATTAACACCTGGGCTGACATTATCAACCGTGCTAACCTTGGTATGGAAGTTATGCATGAACGTAATGCTCATAACTTCCCTCTAGACTTAGCTTCTGTTGAAGCTCCTTCTGTAAATGGCTAATATCCCTATAGATTTTTCCCCATTACCACCGAAGAGGTAGTGACTCACCCATATATAATCTTAGAAACTCAAGTTATCTGAGATAGGGGCAGTGACTCGGAAAAAACGATGACCTCGGAGACTTTATTTAAGTCTCTGGGGTCATTACTTCTCTCCAAACAATAATTGAAAAAAAAAAGAATTGAAAGGGCGGACGTGGCCAAGTGGATTAAGGCAGTGGATTGTGGATCCACCATGCGCGGGTTCAATTCCCGTCGTTCGCCCATGAATAAAATAATGCCGGATGGTCATTTCGACTAAAAAAAATATGGTATAAATTACTACAATCAAAAATATTATAAAAAATTCTTATTATTAGTTGACGAAACCTCTCCTTTATGTCATCATAAATAGGATGACACGGAGGTATTGATAGAGTCATAAATAATGAGGAATATTTCATTTCGCTTCAATTATTAATAAAATTTAATTCCTATCTTCGCTTCGGTAGATTTAGTACCAACCCCATTTGAGTAAGAAGTAATTGGCTATGTCTCCATATATCCAATATCATTTTGTTGAGAAGTCATAGCAAAAAAGACTGGAACGAATCGAAGTCATTTAGTCAATCAAAGTTTCCACGAAAAAATCTATTTATTAGAAAGTTTTATCCAACCGCTGTAAGAAAAAAATGAAACAGAAATTATCGAAAAATCAATACTTATATAAAAGATTGGGATTCGGAGAAGTGAAGAACCCCCAATACTTTTTGAATTTATGGGCAAGATGGAATCTGATCAGATTATTGAGTAAAATATCTTTCAACAGAGAGAATCCTATTAAGTTGTTTGACTTTCGAATTATGGGTTCATTAATTTCACGCGATTTGCATGGTTCAAAAACTAATGGGAGTTCAATACTAAATGGTTTTCTGTTACTCGTACTATCGGTATTAATATATCGCTCGAATGATAAAGCCATTATTGGAAAAGAACATCTCGATTTAGTAGAAATAGTTCACGGACGTGTGAACAATTACAAATATAAGGAAAACATATCACCGGAAGAAACTTTTGGGTTTTCCAATCGAAATCTCCGTATTTTTCCGCATCACTCTCCTTCTTTTGGGAGGAGCAAGAATAATTTGCTAAATTTAAAAAAAAAAAAGGAGGAGAAATATTCAGTTACTGGACAAAACTTAAAAAAAAAACTCTGTGTTACGTCTGTATATGACCAAATTCATCTTTGGGGTTCACAATGGTGGAAAAATTGGATCGTAGAACAAATCCTTCCTAGTTGGAAAATTTCTCAGAGTTCTATAAATGAAATTTCTATTCTATTGACAGAAAAAAATATAGAAGATCTGAAACATTTTTTTGAATTCTGTATCGGTAGTATCACTCCCCAAAATGATGATTGGGAATACCAATTTGATTCCATTTTTTTGAATGATTCTAAAGAAAAAATAAAATCAAAATCGGAGGAGCAGATCAAAATATTAGAGGATATTTCATTTCTCCAAATAATGTCTGCTTTTTGTGAAAAAATAATTTTTGAAGCAGGAGGCCCATCTAGACCAATAAAATCAAACTCGAAAATTAGATCTAATAACAGTAATAGCAATAATGACAACAATAATAACAATAATGATTATTCCTTCTATATTTCTTCATTCCATCACCATGGGAAGGAAATAACTCGGAAACCGTATAAGTTTGGGAAAAAAATATTTCAAAATTTAATAAACCGGGGTGAATCCAACAAAATTATTGCGAAATCCTATATTTTCATAAAAAAAAAGGGATGGCTCTTCTTCCGAAACTATACCGAATTTTATACATGGAGATTATATAAATATAAGAATGACTGGGAGAAAGATTTACACCGATTTGATGCTGCGAGGAATAAGTCAAACATGAGATCTTTTCAGTTGAATCATTCAAATAATGAGCAACCCCTCGTCGAAGTACACGGAATCTTGTCAGAAAATATTTCGTATCAAATTTCAAAGTATATTTTATGTGACATAAAGAAATCCAACAAATTAAAAGAATTTAATGATGAATCCATAAATCATTCCGGTGAGACTAATTCTTCAAAATTCAATGAAACTCTTTTTGAGTGGCTTCTTTTTCGTAGAATAAAACCAAATGACAGGAGTATCAAGCGATTAACCAACGATTCAATCGTTTGGGGTCTACCTCTACCCATTATAAGTGGGGGGAAATCCGTAAAATCCATAATTTTTTCCAAGTTTTTTTTTCGAAATAATGCAGTATTTTGGATAGAAAAATTCTTTGTGAAAGATATGAAGTATATTCTAAATGAAATCTTTTCTTTGGAAAAAAAGATGAAAATCGATCATTTTCCGGAAGCTATTTACCATACTTTTCTGAATGTATCGCCAATAGATAAACTATATGCGGGTTTCTATAAGGGAGATATCAAAAAATTTCAAGTAGCTAATAAGGAAATTGTTTTTGGGTATTCTACGAAATCAGATAGTAATAGATTGCTCGACTTCTGGAAAACGAAAATGGGGAAGAAAAATTTATTATTTCATTCTGGCATTTCTTTGGATTATCCGTATGAAGTAATTCGGAGGAATAAATATGAGAGAAATAAAACGAAATCAAATCTATCAATAGACTTAAGCCCATCCAATATTTCATACTCGTTTTTGCCTTCCTATTTTAGATATTACTACGGGAGGAATAATATTAATAAATATAGTGAGAAACATATATTTCGATTCCTAAATTATATCAAATTAGTTCCATCTCTGGATCAATCCAATCTATTCATAACTGAGTCTAATCACCCAATTTGTAATAATCCAGTTTATAATAAGGGAATAAATCATAGTATTAATTCTCAATTCCAGTATTTGTACGAACCGAATAAAAATAGATTGTTTAGTCAGAAATTTAGTGGGAAAAACGAAATAAATAGTAAATTTTTGTTTTTTTTATTAGAAAGTCTCAATACTACTGGTATAAATTTGTTATTTCCGCATCGAACGAGAAAGAAGGATTTGATACAAAATGATTATGGAAAGGTTTATCTATTTTCCAAATTTTTCATAGATTTACGGAGTAGCATTAGAAATTGTAATAAATCGATCTACGATAGAATCCATAGATATCTGGGTGAACCTACGAACGATTTACATTTAATGAATAAGTCTCTTTCCTATTTAACGGTAGGAAATAATAATTTTCCGAAAAATACGAATAATATAAAGAGGAATATAATCAATAAGAATTTATTAGTTTGGGGAAAAAACGAAAGAAATAGCTCTTACTGTGATGATACAAAAAGGGGAAGATTTATTGATTGGGATTTCAATACACATAAACGGATTGATCGGATAAAGCGATGGGATAAATTATCGAAGTATTTTGTTTCGCGACACAAATATTTTGTAATAGCCTCTGATGAAATAGATTTTTCGATTAATCAAAAATTAATTGTTGGCTGGTCTGAAAGACTCAATAAGATAAATATTCCTACGTGTTATAGAAATCTTACAATGATTCTTTCCGGTATTTTCAGTAATAATTTTTGGAAACTTCCAGATTTATTAAAATTTTACCCGAATTATTTAATCAATGCTTTTCCGAAAGAAAAGGATTTAAATCAAAATACTTTCTCAAAAAGAGAAAATTTCGGTACTAATAACAAATCAGTAACACTTTTTTATTTTGATGAAGAGCCAATCATTAATTGTATTATCGATTATTTACGTAGTGAAGGGAATAATCAAAATTGCATAGAACTTTTCAATAATACTTTTTTATTTACGTCGTATGAAAACAAAGAAAAATATTTTCATTCTATAAAAGTTTCTAATAGAGACTCACTGAAATCTCATTTTTATAAAGCAGATACGCTAAAGTTCGCAAATAATCTACACTATCCTCAACTGAATTGTGAAAAAAGATTGCCTTTCTATATAGAGAGGGGAAGTACCGAAAATCATAATTCAATATATGGTCGATTTTTGAGTACCTCGCCTATATCTAGGAAGGAGAATAAATTACCCATTAATCGGAGGAAATCCTTTCCAGATATTGATTCAATCACCAAATCACAAATATCTAATATTTTATTACCCGAGTATCTACGAAAAAGAAGTAACCAAGATTTTTTATTTTTTTATAATTTCAAGAAATTGTTGGAATTATTAATTCGAAATAGTCTTTTAAAAGGTTATTCCATAAGTACCTCCTTTAAAAACCGGTCAAGCGTGAAACAAGTAGTAAATTTTGGAATAACTAACTATTGCGAGTCTAACTATTGCGAGTTTCCCTGTCCGGAAATATTAAAAACGAAAAAATCGGATCCGTATATTGATCCGTATATTGGAGAGGTACCAAAACCAAATAGCCATTTTATTCGAACCCAATTTTTAAAAAATGATTTACTCTCCGACATTTTTGTAGAAATTCGAAACGAAAATAATAAAGTGCTTAATTGGATTAATCGCTTACTTACAAGATCCAATTTGGAAATAAGTTCGATGTATGAAATTTCTAATGGAGGTACAAATAACACGAGCACCGATTTCTATAAAGAAAATAGAACCGTTGCGCCCTTCCTTTCGGTAAACCCAACTAAATTGATCCGAAAAACTAAGGTATATAAGATATTAGAAACATCCAGTTTTTTTATAAAATGGAATTCGTTTGAGAAATATATACCGTGGCTTTTTACTCTTGAATGGTGGAGATACTCCATCAATTTAGTCTTGGATCTATTCTCGGAAATCTTACTAAGTATTAGTGATCAATTCAATTACATTTTATATGCTACGCTCCGAAATATACAGAAAAATTCATATAATTTATGGGCTTTTATATACCCAATCTTGGAAACAACCACTTTTTTCGATAATTTTTTAGTAAAATGGCATCTACGTCTATCGAGACAGATTGGGAATCAACAAGAAACCCGGGGATTTATATGGTCACGCCTGAATCTCATAAATAACTGGAATGGCCGCTACTTAACAATTATAGGCTTGTTTACCTTTGGTTACTCCATCCTTCAAAAATATTTTTCTACTTTATTGGGTTCGGACTATATCGGACTGTGGGAACAATTCGAAATAATTCAATATTTAATGGATCCCTTCCGCGGAATTTATGTGGATGGTTTGATTCGTCGAAATTCGATACGACCAATTAAAACGGAAAATCCATCAATGTATTTTCTAAGAAATTTGAAACATTATCTAAAAAACGGAAAATTCTATTTATTTACGAAACAAAAATTAAATAGATGTCTGATCAATAATAAAGGCTTAGATCTCTCCCGAAGGGAACGAAAAATACTGGTTCAATCTCTAGTAACGGGGAAAAACATCTACCGATATGAATTGAATCTTACTTCTAGTGATAATTCTACAAATCCTAGAGTTGGTCATCAAATTACTAAAAAACAGGGATTTTATTATTTTAAAAAATTGGCTGAGAATTATCAAAAAAGTCTGTCTGAGTTTTCGTTTCATCAAAATGACTCAGCAGAAAAATGGATTTCTATGGCCCTTTGGCAAAAAGTAACTTTTCCACAAATTTTGTGGCAAGCCGAGACTTTCAAGTTGACTTTTCATAGGAAACCTGTTCCACTTCAACTAAGATTATCCCCCCCAAGAGGAATTTTATTAATAGGTTCTTTGGAAACCGGACGATCCTATTTGATAAAAAATATCGCAGCAGATTCTTTTGTTCCTCTAATAAGAATATCTATAAATAGACTTCTATATAATAAACCAGATGTTATGACTGAGAGTTGGATGAATATTTTAATGGAAAGTTTGCGAAGATTGAGTCTTATTCTAGAATTAGCGGGAAGAATGTCCCCCTGTATAATATGGATTCAAGATATTCATAAACTAAATGTGAATTGTTTGACTCAAAATGTAGAATCTGATCCGACTTTTTTACTCGGCATTTTACTAAAATATTTTCAAACTGGTTTTGCTGACAGAAGGGCCAAAAGTATAGTTCTTTTTGGTTCGACCGATGCTCCCAGAAAAGTAGATCCCGCTTTAATTTCCCCGGATCGGTTAGACCGTTTAATAAATATTCGGATGCTCGGTATTTCACAACGACAAGAAGAGTTTCTTATTCTATTACATAGCAAATCTTTTTACTTGAGAAATAAAAAATATTGCCTTAATGAGTTTGGATACAGAACAATGGGTTACAATGCACGAGATTTAGCAGCACTTTTTAACGAAATTCTATTGATTAGTATTACTCGGAATAAACCGATTATTGATACGGATACCACGAGATTAGCTTTTCATCGACAAGCCTCGGGTTTTACACATATGGATAGTGAGATGAGACTCACTAAAAATTATGGAATACTCTTCTATAAAGTAGGGAAGGCTGTCATACAAAATATATTGGTAAGAAATTTTCCCCAAAATCCTCTATATATTAGTAATTATTTATGGAAAAAGAAATTTTATTACTTGTCCAAATGGTATTTAGAACCTTCCGTTGCCGAATCAACTATAAAAGAATTTACTGTACTACCTCATGTTTTGGGTTGCCTAGCCGGATTAGCAGCTCGAGATTCTTGGTTTTTGTCACAAAATAAGCCGGATGATTTGATTTCTCTCGATAGATACGCCGAAAATGATTTTTATTTAGCTTGTGGTATTCTGGAAAGTCTCCCAATAGAATTTCCATGGTTAGAAATATCTCAAGAAAAAGATATTGATAAAAAAATGGAATTGACCTTTCGGTCTCAGATGAAAAAACCTTTACATATGATTCGAAGGGGTCTCTTTCCAATGGCAAATAGGGGAGTTATACATACACGAAATGAATTATCTATTTATGAACAGACAATTCACTATAGGGAGAAGCTGTATCAATTAACAAGTAATACAGTTTGGGCCCCTAGAATATCGCGTCTCAGTTTTATTCGTGGTAATCTATTCGATTGGGTAGAAAGACCCAATGAATTTGAAGTTGCATATAATCTCGGATCTCCAAGGGGGAGGAAAAATGATAATCAAAAAAATTCTTATTTTTGTCGAATTGTACAACATAAAACGAAAGAGCAACTTCCTTATGAAAGAATTTTATCTAGAATAAGACGGAGAAATGTACAAGAATTAGAATCTCAATTAGAAGATATTTTATTAGAAGAGCAATTCGTAATACTAGGATTTTCTCGATCATCTACGGAATATCGGATGGAGTATCAATTATTCAATAAACCCATGTTATTCATAGGAGGACGTTTCCTCTGGGATCCTACTAGTTCATTATTTCAAACTTATCAATCTATTTTTTCGCGTCAGGAATTATTTGTGGATGAAGAAATACTGAGAAGACTTTATGTTACTTACGGAGCAAGGAGGGAGCGGGAAAAATCTCGTTCAAGTCAAAAAATTAAACAATTTTTTCTTCGTCGTGGATATGGTCGGGATCTAATGACTAATTTATCCATCAATTGGTGGAACCAATTACCTCTTATTGAAAAAAATAATATTGAGACTTTTAAACGTATCGAAGGAATTGGTGTCCGACTGAAACGCCCACAAGTTTTTACCCCTGTGTATCTATACCAACGTTGGCTAATCGAAAATCCGCGGGAAAAATTGACTCGTTTTGAGTTATTAGATAATCAACAGAGATGGTTAAAAGCAAATAGTTCGTTATTGAATGATTTTTCCATTTATAGTACTCTTCTGGAAAGTTACCACTATTTATTCAATTTCTTTTTATCCAATAAAATCTTATTAAATGAAATGATAGAAGTATTGTTAATAAATGGATGGCTATTTCAAAATGAGATTGGACACTTCATTAATATAACAAATAAATAGAAACTGACTCCTTTTTTTTTACAAAAAAATTCGGGATTCCTGTGAAATAGCCTATTTGGGGGAGAGATGAAAGCATAGTATTTTGAGTATTTTTCGTATACCTTAAAAATGGTGATGTTTACTGATACTTATAATCTTTATTGAGTCATACTACCAGACTTTTATTAAATACTAAAAGAAAGATTCATTCGAATGGAACAGTAACTCTATCTAAATGGATTTTATGGTATTTGGTAAGAAGAGTGTTTGACTAGATATACGTTCAATGGTATGTATATCGATTATTATTTAAGTTAAGCACATCGGACTTTTGTATGATAAAGAAATAGTATTTATAAATAGTATTTATGGAGCGACTCACTAAATTGATAAACAAATTTTAAAAAGGCATACCTTGTAACCTTGTAAAAAGGCATACCAAGAATTTTTTTATATGTATCTTCCGAAAAGAGATATATTTACTTTTTTATGTCTTTCCCACGAAGTCTAAATGACTTATATTGGTACTTATGATTCGATTCAATCAATCACTCCTAATTCAATTTAATCAATCAGTTTATTCGGGGAAGAAATGATTTACTCAATATAAGAGGGAGAAAGAAAATATAAAAGGTAGAAAGAAGAAATGAAAAGTTTTTTCGGATGATATGCTTTACCATAAATTGATTTAATCCAATGTATCGGGATTGACGGGGCTCGAACCCGCAACTTCCGTCTTGACAGGGCGGTACTCTAACCGATTGAACTACAATCCCATTAAATATGAATTTATTATGTCGATCCATAAGCCTTTGTGTCAAATGAATTCTGGAATGTAGAATAAAGAATAAGAAATATTTTTTATTTTTTGCGGGATTTCCCGTACCTCCCCCAGGAAGGTCGAGAAATACCAATAATATTAAATTAAGAAAAAAAAAAAAAATAAAATTTAACCAATTTTTAGTTTGGTAAAACCGAAATTGGGTCGAGCTGGATTTGAACCAGCGTAGGCATTGCCAGCGGATTTACAGTCCGTCCCCATTAACCACTCGAGCATCGACCCGAAGGGAGGAGATAGAAAAAACTAATATTTTTATATTTTTATCTCCTTTTCTTCTAAAAACAAATGAATGTAGAAGAATCTTTGGAGAATAATTAAATATACCAAAGGTTTCTTCATGGTACCCCCAGGGGAATTTGAATCCCCGTCGCCTCCTTGAAAGAGAGGTGTCCTAAGCCACTAGACGATGGGGGCTCGATCCTTTATTTATGTTACTCAATTCGCTATTTACTGTCAATAGCTTGTTCTATTCTACTTCAGTCCTATCTCTTTATTAAAGATTTCACGTGTAATTTTCGATACAAAAAAGAAAAAACTCCGCCGAATTCCTACATTTTTTTTTTCATATTTCATTCGAAAGAATTATTGAAATAATTCAAATTTCGGGATGGGGGAAAAACTAATAGAAAAAAGAGTGGAATAACTTTTTTGTAATAAATGAAAGAAAAAAAATTTATTTTTTTAGTTATAAAAACAAAGGAATATTTTCTTACTATAGCTATAGCCTATAGCTATAGATGGAAATATATATTTCGACCCAAGGAATAAACCTGGGAGGAGATGTAGGACTAACTATCGGAATAAATGAAAAATGAAATTTACGAATAAAGAAGAAATATTACGAGTGAAAGAACTCGAATAATTTTTTTTCGAGGTAGAGGAAGAGGGATAAAATTCCACTCATTTTGTAATAAAATTGAAAATAAGGAATTTTTTTGAATCTTTTTGTATATATACGGAGTTTCTCGCAACCCATAAGCGCGTAAGCTTCGATTTTTCCGAAGCAAAGTCTCTCCAATAATTTTCTTCTTTGTTTCCCAGATCCTTTAAGAGAAGAGAAAGAATTATTAACTGTATCTATTACGAAATACCTCCCACCCCCTTATTTTTTATACTATGTACGTGGGGAGAGAAGCAAACAGAAACATATAAAATTGGAATTTCCGGTTTCATATAAATTTATTTAGATTGGGTTGACAACGATACTATTCTTATTACACACTATATATAAATTTGTTTCTTCAGTAGTTTACTCGATTACTCGCCCCTTTAACTCAGTGGTAGAGTAACGCCATGGTAAGGCGTAAGTCATCGGTTCAAATCCGATAAGAGGCTCTTATTATTTCTTCGAATAAGTAAAATAAATAGATACGTAATAAAATAGAGATGTTTAAACCTTTCAAATAAGAAAAAGAAATAGACTTATTATTCCTTATGTATGTTATTATTCCCTATATCGTATCGATCGAGTCATAATGGAAATTTAAGGGGGAGGGGGTACGGACAAAGAAGAAACATATTATAATTTTTTTTGTACGTTCGAGATCGTACGTTTGAGACACAAAAATGAAATAAAATATTTTATTTGTTAGTAAACCTGATGCTACTATTTATCGAGAATTTGGCTACTCTTATAATGGATTTCAATAGAAGTAGTAATACAAATTATTCATTTATTTATTCCGTATATCGAACGAACATGTTCGATCGATTGGTACGTAAGAATTTTTACAGAATATTTTTTAATGATTGGACCAAGTCGTTGAGTCATTCATTTCCGATTAATTAATGGAACGAATATTATGTAAGAGATATCTTTTTGGGAAATAATGAAATTCCAATACATTATAAAATAGTTTTATTTATTTTTTATTAGAGTAGGAACCGTATTTCATTTAGATGTACTTTTTACTCCATCGGAAGTCGGATAGAAACATATGCATACTAAATCCGGTATACCGAAGATCAAAATGAGTGAATATATCCATTGAGTCAAAGGGACATGAAAGAAAAGAAATAAAAAGAAAAGAAAAGCTTACCTACCTTCTAAATATTTTTTAATTATTCGAGTCTATTCCGGGATGAAATAATGAAACAAAATTTTTGTGTTATATTTTCCAGAAAGGAAGTAAATATAATAATTTATTTGGTTAATCAATCCAGTCCGGCCAGTCTGGAAAGGAAAAAAAAAAAATAAAAAAAAAAAGAAATAGAAGGGTTCGTTAGGGAATAATCCATCAATTATTGGAATTTTATATCGTATTCGAGGTGCTTAAAAAAGAAATGATTAAAGTAGTTGAATGGGAGAATCACTATGACTATAGCCATTGGAAAGTCTTCTAAAGAACCGAAGGGTTTATTCGATAGTATGGATGACTGGCTAAGAAGAGACCGTTTCGTATTTGTAGGTTGGTCTGGCCTATTGCTTTTTCCCTGTGCTTATTTCTCACTAGGTGGGTGGTTCACAGGTACAACTTTTGTGACTTCATGGTATACTCATGGGTTGGCTAGTTCTTATCTAGAAGGTTGTAACTTCCTAACCGCTGCGGTTTCGACCCCTGCTAATAGTTTAGCACATTCTTTGCTACTTCTATGGGGTCCTGAAGCACAAGGAGATTTTACCCGTTGGTGTCAATTAGGAGGTTTATGGACCTTCGTCGCTCTTCACGGAGCTTTTGCTCTGATAGGCTTCATGTTGCGTCAATTTGAACTTGCTCGATCTGTACAATTACGTCCTTATAATGCAATTGCTTTTTCTGCTCCAATTGCTGTTTTTGTTTCTGTATTTCTGATTTATCCTCTGGGTCAATCTGGTTGGTTTTTCGCGCCCAGCTTCGGTGTAGCAGCTATTTTCCGATTCATACTTTTTTTTCAAGGTTTTCATAATTGGACTTTAAACCCATTTCATATGATGGGAGTTGCTGGAGTATTAGGAGCTGCTCTTCTATGTGCTATTCACGGTGCTACCGTGGAAAATACTTTGTTTGAGGATGGTGATGGCGCAAATACATTTCGTGCTTTTAATCCAACCCAATCTGAAGAAACTTATTCCATGGTTACAGCTAACCGCTTTTGGTCCCAAATCTTCGGTGTTGCTTTCTCCAACAAACGTTGGTTACACTTCTTTATGTTATTCGTACCAGTAACTGGTTTATGGATGAGTGCTATCGGAGTAGTTGGTCTAGCTCTGAACCTACGGGCATATGATTTCGTTTCCCAGGAGATTCGTGCAGCGGAAGATCCTGAATTTGAAACTTTCTACACTAAAAATATTCTTCTGAACGAAGGTATTCGTGCCTGGATGGCAGCCCAAGATCAGCCTCATGAAAATCTTGTATTCCCTGAGGAGGTTCTACCCCGTGGAAACGCTCTTTAATGGAACCTTAGCTTTAGGTGGTCGTGATCAAGAAACTACAGGTTTCGCCTGGTGGGCAGGTAATGCCCGGCTTATCAACCTATCTGGTAAATTACTTGGTGCTCACGTAGCTCACGCTGGATTAATTGTATTTTGGGCCGGAGCAATGAATTTATTTGAAGTTGCCCACTTCGTACCAGAGAAGCCTATGTATGAACAAGGCCTAATTCTATTGCCCCATTTAGCCACTTTGGGATGGGGGGTAGGTCCCGGTGGAGAAGTTATAGATACTTTTCCGTATTTCGTATCTGGAGTACTTCACTTAATTTCTTCTGCAGTCCTAGGTTTCGGAGGTATTTACCACGCACTTATCGGACCAGAAACTCTAGAGGAATCTTTTCCATTCTTTGGTTATGTGTGGAAAGACAAAAACAAAATGACCACTATTTTGGGTATCCATTTAATTTTGTTAGGTGTTGGTGCCTTCCTACTGGTGCTCAAAGCTTTGTATTTCGGAGGTGTATATGATACTTGGGCTCCTGGCGGTGGAGACGTAAGGAGGATTACGAATCTTACTCTTAGTCCGAGTGTCATATTCGGTTATTTGCTCAAATCACCTTTTGGTGGAGAGGGCTGGATTGTTAGTGTAGATAATCTAGAAGATATTATCGGAGGACATATTTGGTTAGGTTCCATTTGTATTTTCGGCGGAATCTGGCATATCCTGACCAAACCTTTTGCATGGGCTCGTCGCGCTCTTGTATGGTCCGGTGAGGCTTATCTATCCTACAGTTTAGCAGCTATTTCCATTTTTGGGTTTACCGCTTGCTGCTTCGTTTGGTTCAATAATACGGCCTATCCCAGTGAATTTTATGGGCCTACTGGGCCGGAAGCTTCTCAAGCTCAAGCTTTTACTTTTTTAGTTAGAGACCAACGCCTTGGTGCTAATGTAGGTTCCGCCCAGGGACCCACGGGTTTAGGTAAATACCTTATGCGCTCCCCCACCGGAGAAATTATTTTTGGAGGGGAAACCATGCGCTTTTGGGATCTCCGTGCTCCTTGGTTGGAACCTTTGAGAGGTCCTAATGGATTAGATTTGAGTAAACTTAAAAAAGACATACAGCCTTGGCAAGAAAGACGTTCTGCAGAATATATGACTCATGCTCCATTAGGTTCTTTAAATTCTGTGGGTGGAGTAGCTACTGAAATTAACGCAGTAAATTATGTTTCTCCCCGAAGTTGGTTATCTACCTCGCATTTTGTTTTAGGATTCTTTTTCTTTGTAGGTCATTTATGGCACGCAGGAAGAGCACGTGCGGCTGCAGCCGGATTTGAGAAAGGGATCGATCGTGATTTTGAACCTGTTCTTTCTATGACACCTTTAAACTAGAGTAATAAATCAAACCGAAGTTTTTATTATTTTTTCCAAGCTTCTCATAATGGCTCGGTCATTTGGCCGAGTCATTCTATTTCATATATATATAGTCCCTTTTGCGAATAATACTTATCCAGAAAATAAGAAAAGGAGAGGGAGGGATTCGAACCCTCGATAGTTTTAGAAACTATGCCGGTTTTCAAGACCGGAGCCATAAACCACTCGGCCATCTCTCCCATAAATATGTTTTTATCTTTCAGGTAAGATGAAGGGAAAAAGAGACCACTACCATAGCAATGAAAAAAGACATGGCATTCTTATAGAGGAGTAATATATCAAATTTGTTGAGAAAGAACCGGAAAGGCAAACTAGTAAATTTAAACTAGTAAATTTAAAATTAATCTATCTTTTCTTTTTTTATTCCACAACATTTTTGGCTCGGTAGTTCAATCTAATTCATTGCCAGATAGGGATTAAATGGTATAATTTATTTCATTTTTTTAAAGATTGGAGAATTACAACCATGACTATTGCTTTCCAGTTGGCTGTGTTTGCACTAATTGCTATTTCATTTCTCCTAGTAATTGGTGTGCCTGTCGTGCTTGCCTCCCCTGATGGTTGGTCCAGCAACAAAAATGTCGTATTTTCAGGTGCTTCATTATGGATTGGATTAGTCTTTCTGGTTGGTATTCTTAATTCCTTCATATCCTAAATGAAAGAGGGGGTCAAAAAAGGCCCTCCCTTGGTAAACATTATATTATAAGTTCCGGAAGGTTTTTTATACAAGTCCCGAGGTATGAAATAAATGGACTCCAGGGAGGGCTTTTATTCCTTCTCCAGCTTTTTGGTGAGTGACCGAAAGAACCCTAGGGAAGAATTGACTATATAAAGAAAAATGTATTAATATAATAAGGAATAAATACAAGAGATAGTTGCGGGTATGGTTTAATGGTAAAATTCCTCCTTGCCAAGGAGAATATGCGGGTTCGATTCCCGCTACCCGCCTCTCCAAAAAAAATAAAATTTCATATGTTAGTATAATAGAATCAATTGCAATTTTTTTTTTCTATTCGACTACTATTCGATTCAACTTCTTATTATGCTCCTTATTATGAATTTAGCGGAGACGGGATTTGAACCCGTGACCTCAAGGTTATGAGCCTTGCGAGCTACCAGGCTGCTCTACCCCGCGTTATGAAATAATAACATATTCTTGATTGACCAAACAAGTAATTCATCCTTAACCCTTCTGCATAAAAATCCCCCCCCAATTAATTTGGGGGATTTTCAATTCCATTTTCCACCTAAATCTGTTTATTCGAAATCTACCTCTACCAACTAGATTTGGTTACTCCAGGCAATAAACATGCATGAGCCATTTCACGAAGTACATGTCTGGATAGACCAAAATCTCGATAGTTAGCTCTAGGCCTTCCGGTTAGGAAGCAACGACGATGAAGACGATTAGGTGCACTATTACGCGGTAAAGATTGTAGCTGTTTCTGAAATTGCCACTTTTCATCCAATGATAGAGCCTCACCCATCTTTTTTTTTATCAATTGACGAATAATTCGGTATTTTTGTTCCAATCTCTGCTTTTTCTTCTCCCTTTGAATGAGACTTTTTCTTGCCATAATTTTTTTGATTATTGATATATCACATCCCCGTCAGATGGGAAAGTTGTACGAAAAGAAAGAGTTCTTTGTTAAAAATGATTTTTTTAGTTTTTATCTCTCCCTCCGTTATGTTTAATAACCCCCTTGGCTTTAAGCCAAAGGGTCATTTTTTTTATTTTTTATTTAATGGAAATTCATCATTAACCGAATTTCCCTGATGTAGATGCAATTAAGAAAGCAGCATAAGTAAATATATAACCGACAGAGAAATGAGCTAGTCCGACTAGTCTCGCTTGAACAATAGAAAGAGCCACTGGCTTATCTTTCCATCGAACTAGGTTAGCCAGGGGTGTACGCTCATGAGCCCATGCCAGAGTCTCGATAAGTTCTTGCCAATAACCACGCCAAGAGATAAGAAACATAAAACCGGTGGCCCAGACAAGATGTCCAAATAAAAACATCCATGCCCAAACGGATAAACTATTCATACCAAAGGGATTGTACCCATTAATAAGTTGCGAGGAATTCAACCATAAGTAATCTCTTAGCCATCCCATTAAATAGGTCGAAGATTCATTAAATTGAGCTACATTTCCTTGCCATAGAGTAATATGTTTCCAATGCCAATAAAAAGTAACCCATCCAATAGTATTTAGCATCCAAAAAACCGCTAAGTAAAAAGCATCCCAGGCCGAAATATCGCAAGTACCACCTCGTCCTGGACCATCGCAAGGGAAACTATAACCAAATTCTTTTTTATCTGGCATTAACTTAGATCCACGTGCATCTAGAGCACCTTTTACCAAGATTAATGTAGTTGTATGTAAACCCAAAGCAATGGCATGATGAACTAAAAAGTCTCCGGGACCAATTGTTAAAAATAGTGAATTACTATTATTATTGATAGCATCCAGCCAACCGGGTAACCAGAGACTTTGACCAGCATTAAAAGCTGGGCTATCTGCTGAAGATAAGAGCACGTCGAAACCGTATAAAGCTTTACCATGAGCAGATTGGATCCATTGAGCAAATACAGGTTCAATCAAAATTTGTTTTTCTGGAGTACCGAAAGCAAGCATAACATCATTATGAACGTAAAGTCCCAAGGTATGGAAACCTAGGAATAAACTCGCCCAACTTAGATGTGATATAATAGCTTCCTTGTGCTCTAACATTCTTGCCAATACATTATTTTTATTTTGTTCCGGATTATAATCCCTAATAAAGAAAATAGCTCCATGAGCAAAAGCACCTGTCATTATAAATCCAGCAATATATTGATGATGAGTATATAACGCAGCTTGAGTAGTAAAGTCTTGTGCTAGAAATGCATAGGGGGGTAGAGAATACATATGTTGAGCTACTAGAGAAGTAATAACTCCTAAAGAGGCTAGAGCAAGACCCAATTGGAAATGAAGAGAATTATTAATTGTGTCATAAAGACCCTTATGTCCGCGGCCCAATCGGCCCCCTGGAGGAGTATGTGCTTCCAAAATTTCTTTGATACTATGGCCAATTCCAAAGTTGGTTCTATACATATGACCGGCGATGATAAAAACAACTGCAATAGCTAAATGATGATGAGCTATATCAGTCAACCATAGACTTTGGGTCTGTGGATGAAAACCTCCGAGGAAAGTTAAAATAGCAGTACCTGATCCTTGAGAAGTACCAAATAAATGACTATTTGAGTCAGCATTCTGGGCATAAATATTCCACTGACCTGCAAAAAAGGGTCCTAAACCTTGGGGATGTGGTAATGCCGTTAGTAGATTACCCCATCTTACGTGTTCACCTCTTGATTCGGGGATAGCCACATGGACTAAATGTCCCGTCCAAGCTAGGGAACTGACTCCAAAAAGTCCTGACAAATGATGATTGAGACGAGATTCAGCATTTTTGAACCATGAAATACTTGGTTTCCATTTAGGTTGTAGATGTAACCAACCCGCGATTAGAAAAATGGCGGAGAGAAACAATAGAAAAAGAGCTCCAGTATAAAGATCCTGATTGTTGCGCAGACCAATTGTATACCACCATTGATATACACCGGAATAAGCTATATTAACTGGACCCGAAGCTCCACCTCGAGTAAAAGCTTCTACAGCGGGTTGACCAAAATGGGGATCCCAAATTGCATGAGCAATAGGCCTTACATGTAAAGGATCTTGTACCCATGCTTCGAAATTACCCTGCCAAGCCACATGGAATAAATTACCGGAAGTCCATAGGAAAATAATGGCTAACTGACCGAAATGAGAAGCAAAAATCTTTTGATAAAGACGCTCTTCGGTCATATCATCGTGACTTTCAAAGTCATGTGCGGTAGCGATACCAAACCAAATACGACGAGTAGTTGGGTCTTGAGATAGGCCCTGGCTAAATTTTGGAAATCTTGATGCCATAGTGCTTTTCAAATCCTCCTAGCCATTATCCTACTGCAATAATTCTTGCTAGGAAGAATGCCCATGTTGTGGCAATCCCACCTAGAAGATAATGAGCTACACCTACAGCACGGCCTTGTATGATACTTAAGGCTCTAGGCTGGATAGCAGGAGCAACTCTTAGTTTGTTGTGAGCCCAAATAATAGACTCGATAAGTTCTTGCCAATATCCACGGCCACTAAATAGAAACATTAAACTGAAAGCCCAGACGAAATGAGCACCCAAAAACAAGAGACCATATGCAGATAATGAGGAACCATAAGATTGTATTACTTGAGACGCTTGTGCCCATAGAAAGTCACGGAGCCATCCATTAATGGTAATTGAACTTTGTGCAAAGTTACCTCCTGTAATGTGAGTTACCACTCCTTGATCACTTATGCTACCCCAAACATCAGATTGCATTTTCCAACTAAAATGAAAAATGACTACCGAAATTGCATTGTACATCCAAAATAAACCCAGGAAAACATGATCCCAAGCAGACACTTGACACGTCCCTCCTCTTCCGGGTCCATCACATGGGAATCGAAAACCGAGATTAGCTTTATCAGGTATTAGGCGGGAACTACGAGCAAATAAAACACCCTTGAATAGTATCAAAACAGTGACATGGATAGTAAAGGCATGAATATGATGTACTAGAAAGTCTGCCGTTCCTAATGGAATTGGTAATAAAGCCACTTTGCCACCGACTGCGACTAGATCACCACCACCCCAGGTTAAACTGGTGCTTGCTGTTGCATTGGGAGCTGTTAAACCAGGTGCTAAAGCATGGGTATTTTGTATCCATTGGGCAAAAACGGGTTGTAATTGTATAGCAGTATCTGAAAACATATCTTGGGGGCGTCCCAAAGCACTCATGGTATCATTATGAATGTATAAACCAAAACTATGAAAACCTAAAAAGATACAAGCCCAGTTGAGATGCGATATTATCGCATCACGGTGTCGAAGGACACGATCTAATAAATTGTTATATTGAGTTGTTGGATCATAATCTCTCACCATAAAAATAGCAGCATGTGCAGCAGCTCCAACTACGAGAAAACCACCGATCCACATGTGATGTGTAAATAGAGAGAGTTGGGTACCATAATCAGTAGCTAGATATGGATAAGGAGGCATAGAATACATGTGATGAGCTACCACGATAGTTAGAGAACCTAGCAGAGCCAGGTTAAGGGCTAATTGGGCGTGCCACGAAGTAGTTAGAATCTCATAAATACCTTTATGGCCTTCACCTGTAAAAGGCCCTTTGTGAGCCTCTAGAATTTCTTTAATACTATGGCCAATTCCGAAGTTAGTTCTATACATATGACCAGCTACTAAAAAAAGAACTGCAATAGCTAAATGATGATGTGCCGTATCAGTTAGCCATAAACCTCCTGTAACTGGATTTAATCCCCCACGGAAGGTTAAAAAATCTGAGTATTCTGACCAATTTAGAGTAAAAAATGGGGTTAATCCCTTAGAAAAACTTGGATAAAGTTGAGCCAGAAGATCACGATTTAGAATAAATTCATGAGGAAGCGGTATTTCCTTAGGATCTACCCCAGCATCTAAAAGTTGATTAATAGGTAAAGAAACATGCACTTGATGCCCTGCCCAAGATAAAGAGCCTAGTCCTAATAGTCCTGCCAAGTGATGGTTCAACATAGATTCCACATTTTGAAACCAGGCCAATTTTGGAGCAGCCTTATGGTAATGGAACCACCCAGCAAAAAGCATTAGCGCTGCAAAAATTAATCCACCGATTGCAGTAGAATAAAGTTGTAACTCACTAGTTATTCCAGATGCTCGCCAAAGTTGAAAAAAGCCAGAGGTTATTTGTATTCCCTGAAAACCTCCGCCTACATCTCCATTTAAAATCTCCTGACCCACTATTGGCCAAACAACTTGAGCACTAGGTTTAATGTGAGTAGGATCACTCAGCCATGCTTCATAGTTCGAAAAACGAGCTCCGTGGAAGTACATACCGCTCAGCCAAATAAAAATGATAGCTAATTGACCAAAGTGGGCACTAAAAACTTTGCGAGAAATTTCTTCTAAATCATTGGTGTGACTGTCGAAATCATGAGCATCAGCGTGTAAGTTCCAAATCCAAGTGGTAGTATTGGGACCTTTAGCTAAAGTCCTTGAAAAATGTCCCGGTTTAGCCCATTTTTCAAAAGAAGTTTTTACAGGATCCCTTTCCACCAAAATCTTGACTTCTGGTTCCGGTGAACGAATAGTCATCGAGGTTCTCCTCTCTTCAGACGAGGCTTAGGAAAAACCCACCAATAATAATTGGTAAACTTCTGAGAGATATAGATTATTCAACTTTTTTTTATCCCTCTTTCCAGTTTGTAACTAGAGCAACTATGATACAGAAATTACCTAGGGCAGGTATTCCAATTTATTATGACACATCTTTAAGGTGCTTAATGGACCATTCCCAGTCACTCCTTTTATTGGATGAATATATGACATTTTATATTCGTATTCTATTTATTATATTACCAAAATAATATTTGATTTTTCCATTTGTTGCGATTTACCCCATTAACAATCAGTATTTTTTTTATTAACAATCAATCTTTTCTACCGATTGTTGATAGAACCTGACTAGGGAAGGGAAAATCATTCCGAAAAAGAAAAGTTTCTTTATTACCCCTTTTTTTCCCACAAAATAATAAAATTTAAGGGATTTGCACAATTTATTTCAATCAAAATAATTTTTACTTTATACCTTAGAACGTCCCGTAATTTTTGACCAATTTTGTGCTTCGATATAATTACTTGGAGCAAGTGATATGGCTTGTTTCCGATAATCTGCTGCTTGATTAAACCAAGCTTCGGATGTTTCGGGATCTCCTTGTTGAATGGCTTGTTCTCCCCGGTCGGAATAGGTTAACTCTAAAGAAGCTCCTTCCCCTTGAACTGTACTTGAGGGTTTCCTACCTCATACAGCTCGATTAACTATTTACTTTATCCACTACTTATTTGTTTCATTCAAAAAGACAGAATAAGAGAGATAGAGTGATTAATATTCAATATTTTATTAATATTTGGTCCCTCTTCTCATTTTATGCATAAATAATTAATGAAATGAGTTTTAAATTCGACTTTAAGTGAAAAATAGAAATTCTATCTTTTCTCCCACCAATAATAAGAAATCCTTATATTTATATAAAGAATCTAAATTCTTCGGATGGTGACTATCTTACCTTTATATAGATTTTTTCAATACTGGGTAGTAGTTACTACCAAGTACTTCATCTCTTTAGGATTTGGTGCTACACCGCTGTTTAATAGCTGATCGAGTCAACCTTATTACGTGAGTTGAATTCATATACATAGATAGATTCCCCATCCCTTTTGTGTATTTCCAAGCAAACAGATTCTATCGTAGTCGTATCAGCCCAAACTTTCAATAATTGATCTTTACGGTGCCTTTCTCACAAATTGAATTCTATTATCCATAGAGTACATAGGCTTTAATTATTTCTTCATGTTTGGACTCCAATGGAGTTTTTCGTTGTTACAGCTGTTAAGGAACCATTAAATAATCGTACATATGTAGAAAGCCTCCGATTCCATTATTTATGGTAGTTTCCGACTAATAAAATCTATAGTATAGATAGCCGCACGTAATGACAGATCACAGCCATATTATTAAAAGCTTGTGGCAAGGATGGATTTCGCTCTAATGCCTGGAAGTAGTATTCCAAAGCTTTTGCATGTTCCCCATTACTTGTGTGGATAAGACCTATATTGTATGGTATATAACTCCGATCGTAGGGATCAATTTCTAAGCGCATAGCTTCGTAATAATTTTGCAAGGCTTCCGCATATTCCCCTTCAGATTGGGCTGACATCCGTTGCGGTCGTCCATCTATTTTGAAATGAAAATGAGCTCCGTTTCAAAACCGTACGTGAGATTTCCACCTCATACGGCTTCTCCTAAATAGTTTCTAGGGGGGGAGGGAAAATAATCTAGATTATTTCTGAGGGGGAGAAATTTTACCCAATGTGATAACTACCAGGGGCTAGTGTCTTCCCAAAAAATGTCTAGCCATCCTTCTTACGAAGAGTATCTTCTTAAAAATATATTCAAATTTTTAGAAGTACAAACTCCATAAATTTATTTGTTCCTAACACTCCGTATTTCGTAGGGATTAGCCACCCCGACAATCTCCGATGGTTGTATGGGTACCCAAAATACAAATGAGATGGAATTTTGTCGTCCTAACCATATATTTATTATTAGCAATTACCGGGGCATGATGCTTTTAAAATTGAAATCTGACGAAGTTTTTGTGTTGTCGATTCCTACACGTGGTGCTCTTCCCACTCTGTATGCTTATAGAAAGGACTACAACAAAGAAAGAGTTTCTTATAGCTTAAACCTCTTGCTTAATACCTTAATTCATAAAAGAGAAAAGTATCCAAGGTTACATCAATCGAGGGTACACGACAGAAGGAATTATTCTCTCTTGTTAGAAACTTACCTTCACTGGGTGTAAGTTTCACGCAATAAGTCAAGTATTATCGTGTTTTATTCCACATTCATTCGTTTTGGGGTTTAAAAATCAAACCGCACCATCTCTGTAATAAGTAAAAGCTTCTCTTTCCCTTTGAGTGGTCGGGATTATCCGCAATAGAATATCTGCAACAATTGTGAAAGTTTTATCAATAAAATTATCGTTTCTCTGAGACCTAGGCATAGTCAGTTACAATTCTTTTGATTTATTACTATTCCCTTTTTTGGGAATAAATCCATTAAATAGTTTTGTAGGAAAAAAAGAATATTTCTATTTTATTTCCATCTATGATAGATTCCATCATAGAGGATGGGTTACTTCATTACAAATATATATATATATATATTCTATTTGTTTCGTATCCAACCAAACAATTCAATCCAAACGGTTCAATCAATTGAGGACCAATAATAAAAACTAGAAAAGATAGAGATAGTCTGATTCTATATAACTTGTTTAGTAATTACTCCTTGATCCGACGGAAAGATCCGAAATTATTGAAGTAATAATAAAATAAAACTTTCTCATATTTCTATTTATTAAGCATTACCAATCAAGGAAATAGAAGAAACTCATACATAATTCGATTTATTATGGTCGAGTTTGTACCCCCAATCGAGATAGTCTCGATCGAATCATTAAAAATGAGATAGAATGAATATTTAAAGAAACTTTTATTGCTCTATCCATTTAGTTAAGCAAAGGAAAAGGCAAGGATACCTCCCACGATCGATTCAAATTGGTTATATCCCAGTATTAATAATAAATAGAAAAACACTTGCTTGCTATTCCATAGACTTGTAGACTAAAATTGGAAAGTACCGTAGGAAAGATGGCCGAGTGGTCTAAGGCGTAGCATTGGAAATGCTATGTAGGCTTTTGTTTACCGGGGGTTCGAATCCCTTTCTTTCCGTATTTCTATTTCTTATACCGCTATCACGATACGTAATTAGTAATATTATTAATTAGTAATATTCTTAGTTTGGTTTTATTTAACTTTAACAAAATAAGATCAGTATAGGGAGATATAGATAAATAAATATATGTTTTTTTTATTTATCATATTCGAACTACTTCCCCGACCTAAATATATAGGGAGGAGCAAGCATAAAATTTTGATTGGTGATCAACAAAAAAAAATCGGGATTCTTTTTTTTTTTATTTGACGAAATAGAATATTTAGATAATATTTCGATCCGTCTATTCGTCTAGTAAAAAAAAAAAGAATGTTTAGGCATCTTTTTTCTCCAATCTAATTTAAGCTTGGCGAGAGTAGTATTCTACAACTAATAATTCATTTATTTTTAAACCGATCGATTCACGATCTATTATTTGATTAACCGATCCCTTTTTTTGTGAAGAGTCAAGAGTCAAATGATTTGGTGTTTTATAACCCCGGGAATAATCCATACTTCTCGTAATTATAGCTTGAGATTTTTGCCGATCCTTTATAGTAATAAAATCTTGGGGTTTACAGCGATAACTCGGTATATTTACCGTATGATCATTTACTAATATATGTCGATGATTTACCAATTGTCTTGCTCCGGGAATAGTGGGAGCCATACCTAATCGAAAGATCACATTATCTAGGCGCATTTCAAGCAATTGTAATAAAACTTGACCTGTAGATCCTTTTGCTCTTCTAGCAATACGAACATATTTAAGTAATTGTCGTTCCGTTATTCCATAATGAAAACGCAATTTTTGTTTTTCTTCCAAACGAATACGATACTGAGAAACTTTTTTATTAGATATGGGTTGGTTGATATAACTAGATTTTGACTGGGGTGTCTTACTAGTCAGCCCCGGCAAAACTCCCAGACGACGTAATATTCTTACACGAGGTCCTCGATAACGGGACATAAAGACTCCTTATTTTGCAAGAAATAGTAAAAAAAGCGGTAGAAATGAAAGAATATTCTTTTTTATTTTTCTAATCTGTGAACAAACGAATCTTTCTTAATTGAGATTTTATCGGATGAAATTACCATACGAAAAGGGAATCTCTCCATTTTTATTTGTTAATCTATTTTTCCTAGTTGAAAAATATCATAACATAAGGGATGGGGGACGCAGCAAAAAGAAATGGTATTCTTTTTTCGTAATAAAAATTGATGATTCTTTCTTTGTGGTTCCTATTTATATCTACTGATAAGATTTCTAATGATAAGAATTTTTCCCCTACTTTTCATTATTTATCGATGGAGTAATCATCAACTTATTGATGGAAAATAATGATTATTGATAGAAAATAATGATTATTGGGAGAAAATAATAAGAGATGAACAAGGAAGCCCGATATCGGAGTCGAACCGATGACCATCGCATTACAAGTGCGGTGCTCTGACCTCTGAGCTAAGCAGGCTTTGCCAATACCAATTATCAAATAGTGATATTAATAAAACGAAACTGGATTTTTGTGTAATGCTTAACAAATCATAACAAATCAAATCGAAATCTTTTTGGTAATTATTAGTATTATATTGGAAATGGTTCGATGACGCAATAATCGATTAAATTATTTCATTCAAAAAGTAAGCAATCTTACAGCAGAAATAGATTGAATTACGTAAGGTTTATAAAAAAAATAAATTATTCAATATATGAAATCAAAGAGTATTGCGTAGGAACTCAAAAAAGATTATAATCAATTATAGTAGCAAGAAATGAAACAAATTCAAAAATTTTTATTGATTTAGTCCAAGGGATCAATCAAAGCAAAGAATGAAATGCTTTTTCCTTCCGAAAAAAAAAAGAAGAAGGGGGGGGGGGGGGTATGGCGGAATTGGTAGACGCTACGGACTTAATTCAATTGAGCCTTGGTAGAAAAACTTACCAAGTGCTAGCTTTCAGATTCAGGGAAACCTAGGTTGAAGAAGAAATAGGCGATCCTGAGCCAAATCTTGTTTTCATAACATAAATGGGATAGGTGCAGAGACTCGATGGAAGCTATCCCAACGAGAAATATTACTTTGACTTTAGATCTTATACGTTTATTTATCCAGATAAAGAAATACGTTTATTTATCCAGATAAACAAATATATATATGTATATATTTGTTTATTGAAATAGATTCACCAGATAGAAATCTCGGAGATGGATTTATGATTTATTCAACAAAAAAAAAAAAGAAATAATTTTTTATTACTTCTATTTATCCATCCAAACGAAGAATCCTACCACGAATTGATCTATCAAGTGATTGAACGAGGATAAAGATAGAGTCCAGTTTTACATGTTCATTCCAACAACGATGTAAATCGTAGTAAAAAGAAAATCCGTTGGCTTTATAGTAGACCGTGAGGGTTCGAGTCCCTCTACCCCCAGAAATAAAATGAAATTCATTTTATTAGTCAGAAGGGATCATCCGATAAATAGGGAGGTATTTTTATTACTACTCGCTCTCCTTCTTTTTCCTTTTCTTATACTCCGATTGCACCAACAGTAGAATAAAAATGGAATATTTCTACCATTTTATGTTATGTCGGAGTAATTCGAATGACAGAAGCCGGGATAGCTCAGTTGGTAGAGCAGAGGACTGAAAATCCTTGTGTCACCAGTTCAAATCTGGTTCTTGGCATACTCAACGGTAGATGACGCATGCGCGATGAAACGATTAAAAAATATTAAAAAGATTTGTATATTTGTTTATTCGTATACAAAGCCAGAAAGTTCATTTTCAACAAATTCTCGCGTTTTTAGTTTTTTTCTTCATTGCATCTTCTTATTTATTTTTATCGTATCTCGATCCCGACGAACTTCTCGAGCAAATGTCGAATTGGCTTATGAACTGATAAAATTATCAAAATAAATCGGTGTCAATTATTCCCAATTGAAATTGAGATATTTTCATTTACTTTGCATATCATTTATGTTTATGTAGTGCATAGTTCTGCTTAATCCGAGATACATAAATATTCTTTATTTATGTATCTTCGGAACTTTTCCATAGATAGGTAAAATCCATCGAACCTGATAGATAAGAGCGTCACGGAATTTATCTTGAAGAAGTATGAATAATACTTTTATTAATAAGCATCTTGCAGTTCATAAAAATCAGGTACGATATAATCTTTACGTAAGGGCCAACCAATCCAACTATCGGGCATTAATATACGTTTAAGACGTGGATGACTTTCATAAGTAATTCCCAACATATCATAAGATTCCCGTTCCTGAAAATCGGCACTTTTCCAAATCCAAAAAATAGACGGAATTTGGGGATTTTGCCTCGATACAAAAACTTTTATACAGACTTCTTCAGGTTGATCTGCGTCGTCTTGTACTTTCGTGAAGTGATACACACTAGCCAAAAGCCCCCCTGGCGCTACATCATAGGCACATTGAGAACGGAGGTAATTGAACCCATAAACATATAAAGACACAGCTATAGAAAGCCAATCTTCGGATCTAATTTGTAGGGTTTCTACGCCCTGATAATCAAAACCCAAAGGTCTATGGGCTAATTTCTTCTTTGCTAGCCAAACAGATAATCGGCCACGTATCTCATCAGTATTTTTCGTAGAAGTATCTAACATATTTCATTTTCCTATTTTCCCTCCTCCTTTTTCTGAATATCCTTTCCTCTCTCATTTTTGTTTTTCTGAGAAGATATCAAACCTTTCTCTTTCTCAATTATTTGGAGAGGTATTCCCAAAGTAGAATTGAGTTGATACTTATAAAATTGATTATTCAACCGCTCATTATATTGCCCAGTGTGAATAGTAGGTTCAGAACGAAACTGATGTTTCAAGGTCGAATACCTATTCTCTCGTTGAAACTTGGTTTTATCTCCATATGTTTCTTGAGCTACTTTTTTACGAAGTTTTGTTATAGCATCTATAATAGCTTCTGGTTTCGGTGGACAACCGGGTAGATAAATATCTACAGGAATTAATTTATCTACTCCACGAACGGTACTGTAAGAATCTGTACTAAACATACCTCCTGTAATGGTACATGCTCCCATAGCAATTACATATTTAGGCTCAGGCATTTGCTCATAGAGCCTCACCAAAGACGGAGCCATTTTCATTGTTACGGTGCCAGCCGTTATTATAAGGTCAGCTTGTCTGGGACTGGATCTAGGTACTAAACCGTAACGATCGAAGTCGAATCGTGAACCAATCAATGAGGCAAATTCGATGAAACAGCAACTAGTACCATAGAGAAGTGGCCATAAACTAGAGAGTCTGGCCCAATTTGAAAAATCATTAAAAGTAGTTAAAAAAATTGAATTTGGTGTTTTTTGATCAAGTAGAGGTGACTCCACAGAATTTATAAGTGACTTCATAGAATTTCCGACCTCATTTCCATAATTAGAATATTTAGAAATTAAGACCATTCCAAGGCTCCTTTTCGCCATGCATAAACTAGACCAATTATTAAAATAAATATAAAAATGAAGGCTTCGATAAAGGCGGATGAACCCAATTCGTTGAAACACATAGCCCATGGATAGAGAAAAACTGTTTCTACATCGGAAATGACAAAAACTAGAGCAAACATATAATAACGGATCTGGAATTGGATCCAAGCATCCCCCGTCGGTTCTATACCTGATTCATAACTAGTCAATTTTTCCGGTCTCTTATTAACAGGTGCTACGATTTTTGAAATAGAAAAAGCTATTATAGGAATGAAACTAGTTATTAGTAAAAAGAGGAAAAAAGAATCATATTTGGCCAGTGGGGACATCAATATACTCCTATAAAATGGATGAAAATATTGAAATAACAAGAAATTCTTCTTTGTCGGGATTTTACCTAACAATAAAATAGAAAATCAATTTTTTTATTCGATCATTTCGAATAACCATAAGAAGAATTATTACATATGATTTGATGAACCTATTACTATGTGCCGATCCGACACTATTTGAAGTGAAAGAGATTCGGTTCAATATTTATTTTTAGTGGCTTCCCAAAAAATAGATAGTTGAATTAACGATTAAATTGGAATAAACAGGAAAAAAAATGAAAAAAATATTGTTTGTACCATCCTAAAATTCCATAGATGCTGTCGCAGCACCCATTTGATTTGGGGTTGGTTGGAGTGGCTCCATCATTTATTTATGAATATTTGGATAGTAATTAAGTAATAGATTGATCCGAATCTGAAGAAGAGCGAGATGTAAATGGAAACTCAAAATAAATTTCATCATTTTATTTGTCACTTCGTTCAAATACTAGCATAATAAAGGTTCGTGTAATAATTGAAAATTATCTATTGCGTCGGGCAAAACTTAATAAAAACATATCATAGATTATATCTGTCTATATTGTTCATGCAGCGATACGCAATAATAGTTTCTAAATAAAAAGAAAAAAGTAGTTAGGATAGAACAAAAAAATTGGGATATTATTGAGTACTCCGGCAAATAAAAACTAAAAAAAAAAGAATTCTGTTTATTTGAAACATAGAAAAAATCTCAAGATATTCCTAGTTAGTATTACCCCTGATTATAGGCATAGAAATAGGAGGGTATTACCAAATCTATAATAAGATAAATCTATAATAAGATCTATAATAAGAAGTGGAAATATCGATCGAGGTAGGGGTGGGGGGAATCCACTACTCTACTAAGAAATAGATAGAGAGAGATATCAGTTTTTTAGGTTTAGGGCTATACGGATTCGAACCGTAGACATTCTCGGTAAAACAGTTCGGAAAAATCATTTTTTTTTATTAAAAATTCATTCATTTTCATTTGAACCGTTTCAGGAACCCAACATGCAGTTTTTGTTGCATCGGGCTCTCTCACTAACCAATATATAAATCAGTTATTTTGCCATCTTTTTCTTCTGGAGATAATGAAATAGCTCCGTGTGCTTCGATTTTTTCTTCGGAGCAATCCCAAAGTTTTTGAAAAGGTTTTCGATATTGACGTAGGTTTGCTTAATTTAGCATGGATTTACCCAGACTAAGTTTCTACTGCTTAAAGAAATTACGAGACTCTATACACCTTAGAGTTCATGAAGCAAAAAAGTAGAATATCTTGAGGTCCCCGTATTGTCCTCATCATGCTTGGCATTAAATGAATCTTAATTTAACCATATCAACTAAATCGTCAATTATAAAATGTAATTTGCGTTTTCTGTCATGCTACTGTTTTCTCGGATTAATCCGTAGAGTAAGACGAAAATTTTTCACATAAGATTTATTCTGTGAATCGGATGGTCCGATAAATCTTTTTAAAAGCATTGGCGCACGTGTAAACGAGGCGCTCTACCGCTGAGCTATAGCCCTTGCCATTCTTCAATTATAATAGCATAATTGACTATTTATTGTCAAGGTAAGTACCAACAACGAAAGAATTATAAATTCATACTATTTATATAACTATATTGCTTGTATCTCCAACAATAGCTACAATATCAATAACCTACTTAACTCAGTGGTTAGAGTATCGCTTTCATACGGCGAGAGTCATTGGTTCAAATCCAATAGTAGGTAATAATTAAAGAATTATTAGATGCCATTTCTTTCTAATGGCATCTAATAATTGTTAGATTCCTCGCAATTCTGATTTGGGTAGAATTTGGGTAAATGGATTCAATTCTCTCAAATTCTATTTTTTTTTTTTTTCTTTCCACTAAAAGAGATATTAATTAGGGACAGGAGAGGGAGGAGTAGCATCGATAGCTTCTAATCGTGCCTTGGCTCTTTTAAGAGCCAAATTAGCTTCAATAACTTGCTTTCTACCTTCAGCTTGGGCTAACTTTTTTTGAGCTATTTGAAAAGTATCCCGAGCCTCTTGTGGATTTATTTCGACAGCTTTCTCCGCCTCATTTACTAGTATAGTCATCTGGTTATTGTCTATCATGGCAAAACCTCCCATTAATGCCATAGTAGACCATTGTCCATTAATTCTTATTTTTAAGATTCCTATATCCAAGGCCGTAAGAAGTGGAGCATGGTTGGGTAATACACCAATTTGACCACTATTAGTAGATAAAATAATCTCTTGAACTTCGGAATTCCAAACAATGCGATTGGGAGCCATTACACGAAGATTTAGGGTCATTTCTTTTTATTAACTCTCCACTTGTAAAGTTGCAGCCTTCGCGGTGGCTTCATCAATATTACCTACCAAATAAAAAGCCTGCTCGGGAAGACCATCTAATTCTCCCGAAAGGATCATTTGAAAACCCTTAATCGTTTCTATAAGACTAACATATTTACCCGGGGAACCCGTAAAAACCTCCGCGACAAAAAAAGGTTGTGATAAGAAACGTTCAATTTTTCGTGCTCTTGCTACGGTTAAGCGATCCTCTTCTGATAATTCATCCAATCCAAGAATAGCTATAATATCTTGTAGCTCCTTATATCGTTGTAATGTTTGCTTAACTCCTTGTGCTGTTTCGTAATGCTCTTCGCCTACAATCCAGGGTTGAAGCATGGTAGAAGTTGAGTCTAAAGGATCTACAGCTGGATAAATACCTTTGGCGGCTAAACCTCTTGATAGTACAGTAGTTGCATCTAAGTGTGCAAAAGTTGTAGCAGGAGCTGGGTCAGTCAAATCATCTGCAGGTACGTAAACTGCTTGAATTGAGGTTATAGATCCCTCTTTTGTGGAAGTTATTCTCTCTTGTAGAGTACCCATCTCTGTGCTCAAAGTTGGTTGATAACCTACAGCGGACGGCATTCTACCCAATAGGGCGGAAACTTCCGACCCTGCTTGGACAAAACGAAAGATATTGTCAATAAATAAGAGTACATCTTGCTTATTAACATCCCGGAAATATTCAGCCATGGTTAGAGCAGTTAAACCGACCCTCATACGAGCTCCCGGTGGTTCATTCATCTGACCATAAACTAGTGCAACTTTTGATTCTGAAATATTTTGTTCATTAATAACCTTCGATTCTTTCATCTCCATGTAAAGATCATTTCCTTCACGGGTACGTTCTCCGACTCCACCAAATACAGATACACCGCCATGGGCTTTAGCAATATTATTAATTAACTCCATGATAAGTACTGTTTTTCCTACTCCGGCTCCCCCAAATAATCCAATTTTTCCCCCACGACGATAAGGAGCCAAAAGATCCACTACTTTGATTCCTGTCTCAAAAATAGATAATTTAGTATCTAATTGTGTAAATGCAGGAGCAGATCTATGAATAGGGAATGTTGTACCAGCATCTACAGGACCCAAATTATCGACGGGTTCCCCGAGAACATTAAAAATACGTCCGAGAGTGGCTTCACCAACTGGAACACTCAGAGGAGCTCCTGTGTCAATAACTCTCATTCCTCTCATTAAACCATCTGTAGCACTCATAGCTACGGCTCTAACCTTATTATTTCCCAATAATTGTTGTACCTCACACGTAACATTAATTTCTTGACCAGCCGTATTTTGGCCCTTTACTATTAAAGAGTTATAAATATTAGGCATTTTACCCGGGGAGAAAGTTACATCTAATACAGGACCGATAATTTGAGTGATACGTCCTACATTCTTGGCAACAAGTGTAGAAATCCCAAAAGCACGAGGTTTTTTTTTCATAAAAATTGAGAAGTAGTAGAATTATTTGCTGATCGTACTGGAAAAAATATTTAGTATCAAGTCGATCGTTTAATCACTCATTGAAACTACCACCTTGGAGTCATATTATATATACGAGTAGATGGATAAACGAAATGATGGGAGGATTTTGAATCAAATGAAAAACGGATCCTGTATAATCATATATATGTGCGAAAAGTGATGCATAAGCATAATTATTTTGATTGACTCAATAATTTTATAATGACTCAATAACTATAACTTCATAATGAGTTTCCGGCTATTCCATCCCCTCCAGCCATACCAATACTGAGTCTTTTGACTCCTTATCAATTAGTTTAACATCCAAAAGGTTACGCGGTCAATGCCTCAAAGAAAGTGAGGAAAAAAAGGAATGGAAATGACTAACTGGGTTGCATAAAATAGGAGAAATAATATACAATAATAGTGTTTTATCATATTTTAGAGGGATAACTCCGTCTAACAATAGGCAAGAGTCTATTAACAAACAAGTTTCTTCTTTTATAGAAGACTTCTATAGAAGATTTTATTTGTCGAGCAGACCCCATCCTTGCAAGAGTTATTAATTGAGTTGTAGGGAGGACCTATGTCACCACAAACGGAGACTAAAGCAGGTAGTGGATTTAAAGCTGGTGTTAAAGATTACAGGTTGACTTATTACACCCCGGAGTATGTTGTCAAAGATACCGACATTTTGGCAGCATTTCGAATGACTCCTCAACCTGGAGTACCACCCGAGGAAGCAGGAGCTGCAGTAGCTGCGGAATCTTCCACCGGTACATGGACTACCGTTTGGACCGATGGACTTACCAGTCTTGATCGTTATAAGGGTCGATGCTACGATATCGAGCCTGTAGCTGGAGAAGAAAATCAATATATTGCTTATGTTGCTTATCCTTCAGATTTATTCGAAGAAGGTTCTGTTACCAACTTATTTACTTCTATTGTAGGTAATGTTTTTGGATTCAAAGCTCTACGAGCTCTACGTCTAGAGGATTTACGGATTCCCCCAGCTTATTCTAAAACTTTCCAAGGTCCACCTCATGGTATCCAAGTTGAGAGAGATAAATTAAACAAATATGGTCGTCCCCTATTGGGATGTACTATTAAACCAAAATTAGGTCTATCTGCTAAAAACTATGGCAGAGCAGTATATGAGTGTCTTCGTGGTGGACTTGATTTTACGAAAGATGATGAAAACGTCAATTCTCAACCTTTCATGCGTTGGAGAGATCGCTTCCTATTTGTGGCAGAAGCTATTTATAAATCCCAGGCTGAAACGGGTGAAATCAAGGGTCATTACTTGAATGCTACTGCAGGTACATGCGAAGAAATGATGAAGAGAGCGGCATTTGCTAGAGAGTTAGGAGCACCTATCATCATGCATGACTATCTGACAGGTGGTTTCACTGCAAATACTACTTTGGCTCATTATTGCCGAGATAATGGTCTACTTCTTCATATTCATCGCGCAATGCATGCAGTTATTGACCGACAAAAAATTCATGGTATGCACTTCCGTGTATTAGCTAAAGCATTACGTTTATCTGGTGGGGATCATATTCACGCCGGTACTGTAGTGGGTAAACTTGAAGGGGAACGTCAAGTAACTCTGGGATTTGTTGATCTACTTCGTGATGACTATATCGAAAAAGACCGAAGCCGTGGTATTTATTTCACCCAAGACTGGGTTTCTTTACCAGGTGTTTTACCTGTAGCTTCGGGAGGTATTCATGTTTGGCATATGCCTGCTCTAACTGAAATTTTTGGGGATGATTCCGTATTACAGTTTGGTGGAGGAACTCTGGGACATCCTTGGGGGAACGCACCTGGTGCAGTTGCTAATCGAGTTGCTCTGGAAGCCTGTGTACAAGCCCGTAATGAGGGACGTGATCTTGCTCGTCAAGGTAATGATATTATTCGCGAAGCTGCCAAGTGGAGTCCCGAACTAGCCGCTGCTTGTGAAGTATGGAAAGAAATCAAATTTGAGTTTGACACGATCGATACTGTTTGACATAGTTTATATTTCACAATTTCATTTCAGTGATTTCGTCTGTCTATCCCCCCCCCCGGGGGGGGATGGACAAAATCACCAAAATAAATGTGTTTTTATATTTCCTAATCATACAGATCGTTGATTTCTTCCAAAATTTGTCAACCCCCGGTACTAAGGAATAGAAAAAATTTGATAGATTTTACATCTAATAGGGTTTTGTAGCTCAGTGGATTAGAGCCCATGGTTCCGAACCATGAAGTCAAGGGTTCGAATCCCTTCTGAACCATTGAAAAAAAAATGGAATATATTTTGATCTTTTATCTAAGTCCCTTTTATCCTATTCGTTTCTTTCTAATTGCGAATTTTTCTAATAGAGAAGAAGGATCTATTATAAAATCAATGGGAGGAGCTAATCCCGATTCGACAAATAGAATTAAGAATCGAGTTTTATTTAAGTAAAAAATAAAAAAATCTATTTTTTCTTCTTCCTCTTTCTTCATCCTTCGAATATCCAAATTTTGTAGTCGATCGCGGAGGAAAATGAAAAAAAAAATAAGGAGGAAAAGTTTATGTCTTTGATGAATTGGTTTGAAGACAAACGCCGATTTGGTGGATTAATCGGAGCCCTCATCGAAAAAGCTACTAAGGGTTATATTCTTAGTGAGAAAGAAAGAGACAAATATATTAAAATTGATACTACTAAAGGATTATGGACTCGATGTGATAATTGCGAGAACATGCTTTATGTTAGATTTTTGAGACAAAACAAACGTATTTGTGAAGAGTGTGGATATCATTTGCAAATGAGTAGTACAGAAAGAATCGAACTTTTAATTGATCGTGGGACTTGGCATCCTATGGATGAAGATATGATTGCTCGAGATGTTCTCAAATTTTCTGATGAAGATTCATACAAAAATCGTATTCTTTTTTATCAAAAAAGAACGGGTTTGACTGATGCTATTCAAACAGGTACAGGAAAATTAAATGGGACTCCTATTGCTCTTGGAGTTATGGATTTCCAATTTATGGGAGGTAGTATGGGTTCTGTAGTGGGTGAGAAAATTACTCGTCTTGTTGAATATGCTACCAAAAAATTTATGCCGTTAATTATTGTGTGTTCCTCTGGAGGAGCACGTATGCAGGAAGGAACTTTGAGTTTAATGCAAATGGCTAAAATTTCTTCCGTTTTACAGATTCATCAGGCTCAGAAGAATTTATTATATATAGCTATTCTTACATATCCTACAACAGGCGGAGTTACTGCTAGTTTTGGTATGTTAGGGGATATCACCATTGCCGAACCCAAAGCATATATTGCATTTGCAGGTAAGAGAGTGATCGAACAGACATTACGTCAAAAAATACCTGATGGTTTTCAAGTTGCTGAATCTCTATTCGATCATGGTTTACTTGATTTGATCGTTCCACGTAACCTTCTAAAAGGCGTTCTGAGTGAAATATTTGAACTTTATGGTTCAGCCCCCCATATCCGTAGGGAATGTAACCATTCCTTTTACGGATAAAATTTTCCCCATATTTTTTTAATACCTTCATTTTTTGTTTCAATTTCTTAATGAAAATGAAAAAAGTATTTCCAATCTGGTTCTTGGTCATTCTTTCTATATGTTATAATTTCTGCATATTGGAAAAAAGTTACATATTAATATGATTCGATACATTGTTTAATATAACTCCATGACTACTCATTTCTGATAAATGAAGAAATAAATAAAGAAGGAATTTAGATAATCATAAGAAATGTATATTCACATATTTCCCATAAAGAAGGTATAATCAAGTTCCTCATTTTGTTTTATAATAACTCCTTTTTTTTTACAAATAATATCACTAGAGGTAATTTTTTTATGACAGCTTCTTACTTACCTTCCATTTTTGTGCCTTTAGTAGGTCTGGTTTTTCCAGCAATTACAATGGCTTCTCTCTTTATATATATCGAACAAGACGAAATAGTTTGATTTCTGATATATCTGATACAATGGAAATTCTAATGGAATTATTTGAGTAATAAAATGATCTAAGTATGGTTTAATCACCGGATTATGAGGCAGGAAAAATATCTGTATCTTGAATAAAATCCAGAGTTTGAATATATTTCTTCTTTCTAGAGATAAATATATTCAGACTTGATTGTATTATCATTCCCCTTCCCCTAATAAATATGACTAGTATCGGTGAAAAAACTAATAAGTATTAAGAAGGACGAGGAAATACGTATTTATTTCTAATAGATTGATACGGACATTTGTTTCCAAATGAAAAAAAAAAACTCCGAATGTTTTGGCTGTTCCATTGTCTAAAATTTAGCAAAATACAGGAGACTTCATTTGTTATGGTTATGAATTGCCAATCTGAATGGCTTCGAGTAGAACCCATAATAGGATCTCGAAGAATAAGTAATTTTTGTTGGGCGTGCATTATTTTACTAGGTGCTCTAGGATTTTTTCTTGTTGGAATTTCTAGTTACTTTGGTCGAGATTTGATACCTCTCTTATCATCCCAACAAATTCTTTTTGTCCCTCAGGGAATCATAATGTGCTTCTATGGTATTGCCGGTTTATTCCTCAGCTTTTATTTGTGGTGTACAATCCTGTGGAATATAGGTAGTGGCTATAATCAATTTGATAAACGAGAAGAGATGGTTCATCTCTTTCGTTGGGGATTCCCTGGAGGAAATCGTCGTATTCGTATCCAATTTTTCATGAGGGATATCCAAGCAATACGTATGGAAGTCCAAGAAGGTATTTATCCCCGTCGAATTATTTATATGAAAATAAGGGGTCAACGCGATGTTCCTATAATTCGTATTGGAGAGGATTTAACCCTAAGAGAAATGGAAGAAAAAGCTGCGGAGTTGGCTCGCTTTCTGCACGTATCAATTGAGGGACTCTAAACCCTGTTCCGAATATCATTTTGAAAAAATGGAATATTCAAAAAAGAAGGATAGATATTTCTTCGGTCAAAATGGAAAGAAAAATTTTTTTGGGGGGGATCCGAAACAAAATAAAAAAAATTATATTGTTTCTTCTAGTGAAGCATGAGTAGCACCTATGAAATCATACTGGGCACAATTTTATTGTTGGTTATCAAACACTCCGTATCGTTCTTTAGAAAGGGCTTATGAAGCGAGCAAACGGATACGATATATAAAGAAAGATTACATGTCCTATAAAGATATGGTTTCATATCCGAGACGATTTTGGCAAGCCATGTTGCTATATATGAATACGAAATTGAATAATTATATATTCATCATATATTGGAGCCTCTTGGAATGTAAAATTAGCTTGTACTTGTTGAATCTTCCGAATAATTTATTATTTATTATAACAAAGACATTTCCATTTCTTTTTTCAAAAAAAGCCAAAGCTATTGGTGGATTTATATCTTTCGCTCATTCGAAGCAACAGTCTCTCATTTTTCCACAATTTCATCGTCGCGAGGTTTGGAATAACTCCTCAAATTTTTTCTCTTTATTTCTTTCCAATTCTTTAGAAAGAATCATGAGAAAAACTAATAAAAGAGAGATACAAGATAAGTTTGATTACGCAAATAATTTAAAAAAGAAACCTTATTTCATTTCGAATGATTCGATCAAAAAATATTCGAGAAGAATTAGACGAATGAATAAAAAATTAGCTTGGATTGAAGCAACCCTAAATGATTTAGATACTTGGAAACAATACTATTCCCTTTCTGCTTCTTCCTCTGAAATGGGGGGAACTTCGGAAAATCCTTCTTATTTTTTTAATTCTAAAAATTCCAAAGATTCCGTAGTTACTGCAACGGCTTACGAATCTATAGGTCTCGTACCTCGTTCCATAACGCGCACTTTGTCTGGATTTCAGACGGAGCTAACGGGTCAATCGAGTTCATTAGTACTCCAAGAATTTCGGGTAGCTAAATACCAAGCATTAGCTTCTCTACAATATATGGGATGTTTACTATTACTTCCTTGGGGACTTTCCATTCTTATAAAAGAGTGGTTCCTAGAACCTTGGGTTAAATTATGGTGGAATACCGGTCAATTCCATATTTTTATTAATTCTTTCCAAGAAGAAATAGCACTGAAACGTCTTCAGGAAGTAGAGGAACTCGTTTGGTTGGATAAAGTAATGGCGAATTCCTCGGAGATACAATCACAAGATCTTGATATAGAGATTCACGAAAAAACAATTCAATTGGTAGAAACATACAATGAGCATAGTATTCAGACTATTCTACAACTATTAACAGATACTATCTGCTTTGCTACTTTGAGTGCTTCATTTCTCTTAGGTAAAGAAAGACTCGCTATTTTAAATTCTTGGATTCAAGAATTATTTTATAGCCTGAATGATACAATGAAAGCCTTTTTCATTCTTTTATTAACCGATTTATGCATCGGATTCCACTCACCCCATGGTTGGGAAATAGTAATAGGTTCGTTTTTAGAACATCTGGGATTTGCTCGTAACAAACATATAATATCTTGTTTTGTTTCAACTTTTCCAGTTATTTTAGATACAGTTCTTAAATATTGGATTTTTCGTCATTTAAATCGTATATCTCCTTCTATTGTGGCGACTTATCATACGATGAATGAATGAAAAAATCATTTTGGAATAACGAAGTGGTTTTTCTAACCATTACTTCTTTTATTTGACTTTGGGTACCAATCACTAAAAAGAGTAAAATACTTCCGGTTTCTTACCTTTGTTGTTACTACAATGGGCAGAGTCATAAATGGGGGGTAGCTACAATAACTGGGATGCTGAAGGCACCTTACTTGTGGAAATTTTTGAAACAATAATCAAACTATGCAAAACAAAAATATTAGTTATTGGCTAAAAGAGTGGGTGATTCGATCTATTTCGGTCTTGATCATAACGGGAATAATAGCTTGGCCGTCCATTTCCGAGGCATATCCTATTTTTGCACAGCAAGGTTATGAAAATCCCCGAGAAGCAACTGGTCGTATCGTATGCGCTAATTGTCATTTGGCCAAAAAACCTGTAGATATCGAAGTTCCACAGTCTGTACTTCCGGACACGGTTTTTGAGGCTGTCGTTAAAATACCTTATGATACACAAATAAAACAAGTTCTTGCTAATGGTAAAAAAGGAGCCTTAAATGTAGGAGCGGTTCTTATTTTACCCGAGGGATTTCAATTAGCCCCTCCTGATCGTATTCCTCCCGAAATAAAAGAAAGAATAGGTAATCTTTATTTTCAATCCTATAGTCCTGATAAAAAAAATATTCTTGTGGTAGGTCCGGTTCCTGGTAAAAAGTATAGTGAAATTGTCTTTCCTCTCCTTTCACCAGATCCTTCGGCTAATAAAGAAGCTCATTTCTTGAAATATCCAATATATGTGGGTGGTAATAGAGGAAGAGGGCAAATTTATCCCGATGGGAGTAAGAGTAATGATACCGTCTACAACGCTTCAGCTACAGGTAAAGTCAATAAAATTATACGTAAAGAAAAAGGTGGATACGAAATAACTATTGATAATGCATCAGATGGTCGTCAAGTGATTGATATTGTACCTCCAGGACCAGAACTTATTATTTCAGAGGGTGAATCAATTAAGGTAGATCAGCCTTTAACCAATAATCCCAATGTAGGTGGTTTTGGTCAAGGAGATGCAGAAGTAGTACTTCAAGATCCTTTACGTGTTCAGGGTCTTTTACTCTTTTTTGCATCAGTTATATTGGCACAAATCTCTCTAGTACTTAAGAAAAAACAATTCGAAAAAGTTCAATTAGCTGAGATGAATTTTTAATTCTATGGATTTCTCGATAAAAAAAAAGGTTCAATCGAAGCGTTTGATTAATAGAAAATTTATCCCTTATTGATGGCTACTATAATGAAATCGAATTTGGTTTTTATATACCATATAGTTCCTACAGAAACTGAAAATTTCGAGTATTCTTATTTCTCCCCCTTATTAAGAGAAATTTCGAATCATTGGGGATACTCATCGGAAGTGACTATTTCTAGAGGAATGGCTCGACAGACACTAATGCATATATTTCAACTCGCTGAAGGATCCTATCTCTTCCATATATATCATAATTATAATAATTTATTTTTCTCCATCGGAGAGAAAGAAAAAAGAATGGGTGGTATATTTCCAATTGGAAGAATTTTATCATAGGTAATTATTAGAAATATCAACATTTTTTTTTGTAATTCCCAACAAGGAATAGGGAGTACTTACCAAATGAAAATGGGGAATATTCTTGATTTTTTCTATTTTATTAATAAATCATCAAAAAAAGGTTTTTCGTATATACTTTTCGAAAAAATTCTGACTTCCAAAAAATGGAAAGCTAATGGATTATATATTATACATATGGCTCGTATTACTTATCGTGAAAATTCATCATAATTTGAAATCAAACTTTTCCTTTCGGAATGGCTTTAGAATGGCTTATTTCGAAAAAACAAATATATTTTTTCTTGACCTACATTTTCGAAACTTAAATTAATGAGAAAATTTATAAATCCATTGTAATTATTTCTTTCTATTCAATTTACGAAATTTTTTTATTTATTCATTCAAAAAAAAGGAAGGGTTTGAAAAATAAAGAAAAATTTATTTTTTTCTTTTTTTTTTAGCATATGGGGAAAACATTATTAAATTTATCACATAAATTTAATAATGTTTTCCCCATCTTTTTATTATCCCCCCCACTCGGGAGTGGAAGGAGAGAAGGATCGAATAATTCTATCCAATCCTATTATTTGATATATCTCCCATTTATACATACGTTATTTTTCCGTACGTCCAAATCTTACTCAATTACTTACTATTTACTCAATTACTTACTATAAGGATGAACCTAATCCAGAATATGAACCATAGAAGAAGATACCTACTAAACCAATTACAAGGATACCAGCTACAGTACCTATTAACCACAAAGGAATCCTTCCGGTGGTATTAGCCATTTATTTCACTCCTTTTTCAATTTCATTAGGTAGTCGCGACTCGGGACATAGACAGTCACAAATACTAAGGATTTGAATTTATTCCAAATGAGGCAAAGAAGCTCTTGCTGTAACTAATTGAAAAAATAATTAGAAAATAAAACAGCCAGTACGAAAATGAGTAACAATCCCCAATAGAGGCTGGTACGATTTAATTCCACACTTTGTTTGTTTGGGTTTGGTTGTGTCATAGTTCTACGCTCCAAATAGAGTTTATCGTTGGATAAACTGCATTGCTGATATTGATCCCAAGAAGAAAACTGTAGGTACGGCCAGGCCGTGAACGGCCAACCACCTAACTGTGAAAATTGGATAAGTCCTATCTATAGTCATTAGTACCTCCTAAAAAGATCTAGTAAATTCATCAACTTGTCCCAGCGAATTGAAACGGCCAGTAATTAAAGGAACTTCTTGTCGGCTTTCTGTAAAATATTCATTCGGCCGAGGGCTTCCAAACACATCGTAAGCCAAACCTGTGCTAACAAATAACCAACCTGCAATAAACAGGGAAGGTATAGTGATACTGTGGATCACCCAGTATCGAATACTAGTAATAATGTCAGCAAAGGGACGCTCTCCCGTATTTCCAGACATGGTTAGCTCCATATATTTTTGTGGGGTCAAGGGGGAATAATCCCATAGGAGATAGAAGCCAGGGGATATAAAATCTACCGGAATCTTTCTCCGTCCTTGTTAGATTATCAATGTTATACCGAGGGTATCTCTGAAGCATACTAGACCAGTATATCCGGCGTTCTTTTGACGCAGCAAGACAAATAAAAAATAAATGGGATAAGCTAAATACCTCGATTTTCTTTCCGTCGGCTTTATTTGGCTAACCCAATCAATATTTAATGAAACCAGTGACTTAAAAGGAAAATGATTTCGTATGGCTCGAGAAAAGTTTGAACGTACAAAACCTCATGTAAATATTGGAACAATCGGGCATGTAGATCATGGAAAAACTACTTTAACAGCAGCCATTACAATGGCTTTAGCTGCTATGCGTGGATATACTGCCAAAAAATACGATAGAATTAATATAGCTCCAGAAGAAAAAGCAAGGGGTATTACGATTAATACCGTTCATGTAGAATATGAAACTTCCCTCCGACATTATGCTCACATAGATTGTCCCGGTCACGTAGATTACGTAAGAAATATGATTACCGGTGCTGCACAAATGGATGGTGCCATCTTAGTAGTATCAGGGGTCGATGGACCTATGCCACAAACCAGGGAACATATCCTCCTGGCCAAGCAAGTAGGTATTTCTAATATCGTAGTTTTTTTAAACAAAGAAGATCAAATTGATAATGAGGAATCGTTGAAGTTGGTAGAATTCGAAGTACGCGAAATTTTAAGTTACTATGAATTTCCGGGAGAGAAGATTCCTGTAGTGTCAGGCTCTGCTTTAATTGCTTTAGAAAGTCTCACTGAAAATCCTAATTTAAAAAGAGGTACTAATAAATGGGTTGACAAAATTTATGACTTAATGGATCAAGTAGATATTCATATTCCGATACCCAAACGTAGAATAGATAAACCCTTTCTTATGGCTGTAGAAGATGCTTTTCCCACTAAAGGTCATGGAACTATAGTTACGGGGCGTATAGAAAGAGGAATTATTCGTATAGGAGAAACTGTAGAAATAGTTGGATTAAGAGGAAGTCATAGTACCATTGTTACAAGTCTAGAAATGTTCCAAAAAACTCTTGAGGAAAGTATTGCTGGAGATAATGTGGGAATATTACTCGGGGATGTGCAAAGAAAAAACATACGACGTGGAATGATAATTGCTAAGCCTGGAACCGTAAAATCCCATATTCGATTTGAAGCACAGGTCTATATTCTTCGGAAAGAGGAGGGAGGACGCCATTCCCCTTTTTTTCCGGGATATCGTCCCCAATTTTATATTCGTACTATTGTTGTAACTGGTAAAATTGAATCATTCCAATATGCTTCTTCGGGTGAAAAAACACGAATGGTTATGCCGGGTGACCATATAAAAATGGTGGTAGAGTTGGTTCAACCTGTAGTTATTGAAAAGAAAATGCGTTTTGCAATTCGTGAGGGGGGCCACACAGTAGGAGCTGGTGTTATATCTGGATTACTTCATTAAATCAGAGACAGATGGAATAATACGAATATTTCGAATGGTTCAAGAAGAAAAAAATGGCATATAGTTTCTTCTTCATTTTCTACCTTCTTCTTATTTATTGATTATTGTAAACAAAAATATTTTCTACTATTTCTAATATACTTTCTGTTCGATGGGGTGACGAATAGCAATAGTAATAGATATAGATATAAAAATTGGATATTTAAGTGTTGTAACAATAGTTACTTCTTATTTTTTTATTCTCTCCCTTTTTTTTGCGATAAAAACCATAGGTAATTGCTTCGTAAGGGTGTATACTAAACTTGTTATATTGACACTAGGATTTTTTTCATGCTTACTACAATCAGCTATTTTGTACTTCTAATCGCCGCTCCAATTTCAGCTTTGGTTTTATTTATTGGTTTGAATAAGATACAACTCATATAGGAAAAGGAAAACTCGTAAAAGTTCCGATAATCTCATTGTATTTCTCAATCCAATTAAAGGTTATTGGGATTAACAACAAACTTAGTCAGTTTCTAACTCTGTCCCTCTTAGTTAAAAAAAAAATGGTTGAAGCTTTACTGTCTGGAATTGTGCTGGGGTTGATTCCAATAACTCTAGCTGGATTATTCGTAACGGCTTATTTACAATATCGGCGTGGTGATCAATTAGATCCCTGATCAAATATTAAGTTATATTTATTATTACTATTGTAGGCCTCCCTAAAAAAAAGAGGGAGGTCCGAAATAGATAAATTCCCATTTTTTTTTGTTTATCATTCCCCTCCCATTTCTTTTTATAATCACGCCCTGTAGGATTTGAACCTACGACATCAGGTTTTGGAGACCTGCGTTCTACCGAGCTGAACTAAGAGCGCTTCTTTACATCAAAGAAATATAAATATAATTTCGGATCAAATTAAAACTTAGAGATATTACGAATTCAGCGGGAAAAAATGATTCGTAATTATTTACTCCAAAGTATTGTTACAATATATAGAGTTCAGGGTAGGGATGACAGGATTCGAACCTGCGACATTTTGTACCCAAAACAAACGCGCTACCAAGCTGCGCTACATCCCTCCCATTTGCTATTTCCTTATTTGCTGTAATTGTATCTTATTCGTAGCTTTTTGCCTATACCTTCTCATTTTATTTACTCTATTTCATTTACTCCCGACTTTTAAAAATCTTAATGAAATTGTTACAACACTTGGAAAATAAGATGTACCATAGTAATTTGGTGGAACAAAAATAAATATAATATATATTTCCCTTTTTTTCGTCCAATTCCTCCTCTTCGAATCATTGGTAATTGATCACTCAGTTTGTTGGTACCATTTCATCCATATAAATCTATCCGTATAAATAAACCCCATTCTATATGATGTGTATGAAATAATTGAAATATCGTTTTTTTTATTAAATTTAGGAAAAATAATTATTTGGGATAAAATAAGTTTAATAAGATATAGATCAAAGATTGAATTAATTATTTCACAATTCTTCGTCAATCTCTCCCGGAATGGAATAAAAATAGTGAGATAAAAAATAAATTGGTGGGATTTAATATAATACCGATTAAGTATTTAAATGGTTCAAAAAAGATAAACTAGAAAGTGTTCAATTAATCTTTTCTTTTGAAATTTGATTTTCTTATTTTGTTACGCATATTTTTTTTTGTAAAGAACACCGAAAAGACTATATTTAGATATATATATAAAGGAGGAATTCACAATGCAAGATGTCAAAACATATCTTTCTACGGCGCCCGTACTAGCTACGTTATGGTTCGGATTTTTGGCTGGCTTATTGATAGAAATCAATCGCTTTTTTCCAGATGCTTTAATTCTTCCATTTTTTTAAATAACAAAAAAATATTTTTTTGTTATCTCTATCTGAAGTTAATGGGACTCTAACGTTCAATTGATTAAATTAACCAATGGAATGATTAGATGAAATTGGAATATCGGGGGGCATTAATTTGAATAAAAAGAGGAAGAGAAATATCCTATACAAAGATTGAATCTGGGACTCTATTTGCGAAATTATATTCATGGGTTGCAATCGTAATAAAAATAAAAAAAAATTATTATTATTATTACTAGAATTCGCTAAAAAATCCAGGAATTAATTGATTGATCTTCTTTGCTAGAACCTTATGCTTTTCTTTTTCTAAGCATGAAATCTTATAGGTTTTACAAATATAATATCTAAAATGGGATTATGGCTAAGAATAAAGATGTAAGAATAACAATTACTTTGGAATGTATTGATTGTGCCCAAGATAGTGAGAAAAAAAAAATAGGTGTTTCTAGATATACCACTCGGAAAAATCGTCGTAATACGCCTATTCGATTGGAACTTAAAAAATATTGCCCCTATTGTGGTAGGCATACCATCCATAAAGAAATAAAAAAATAAATAGCATTTAGAGGTTTATGAAACAAGCCATAAATAAATCCAAACGATCTTCTCGTAGACGTCTGCCACCAATTAGATCGGGTGAAATAATTGATTATAAAAATATAAATTTGCTTCGCAGATTTATTAGCGAACAGGGAAGAATCCTATCTAGACGAATGAATAGATTGACTTCGAAACAACAACGCTTAATGACTATTGCTATTAAACGAGCTCGGGTTCTAGCCTTACTACCTTTTCTCAATAATGAAAATTGATTCGATCTTTTATTCTATTACTACTAATAATAAGTAAGAATAATTTCATATATTTTTCATCTCATAAGAAGGAAAATCTTTTCGACTTGACTTCCCCGGAGTGATTATACTCCGAGGAAGTTATTTTCGTACCTCCAGTTTATCTTTATTTATTGGTTCGTTTCATAATTGTAGAGAAGCAATCATTATCTAATATAGCCATCTGTGCAAGCATTTTGCGATTCAGAAGCACTTGGTTTTGATACAAATCTCGAACTAATTTGTTGTAGGAGATTCCACTACCTTGAGCTGCCGCATTGATTCGAGCAATCCATAAACGGCGAAAATCTCTTTTTCGCCTACTTCTATCTCGATGAGAGGAAGCCAGAGCCCTCATTCCTTGCTGATTAGCAGTTCGAAATAATTTCGAATGGGCTCCCCGAAATCCTGATGTAAGTGTAAAAATAAATCTCCGTCGTTTCCGAGCTACATACCCACGTTTAACTCTAGTCATTGATATCTACTCTCGCAAATTACTAAATAGTTTTAATAAAAAATAAAAAAATAATTTATTCTATGTTTTTTCCCTTCCTCCTCTTCCGAGCCAGGTAGGGCTTATCCACAAATACAAGATTTTTCTCATTTTGTTTTTATTCCGTCACTGAATAAAAATAATAAAAACATCTACTTTATTATATTTACTTCTGGAATAATAATTCGGAATAATAGGGTTTCGATAAGTAAAAAAATAGATTGTTTGAATCACTATTATTTCTTCAATAAAGGAAAGAGGCATAACCATATATTTATGTATATATGGATAGATAATAGATAGAGAGAGTTCGATCTATTTGATAAGTAGTAATAAGATCTGACTAACTTTTCTGATGTAGAAAGTAAGGATTCCACTGGCTTTTGCTGCTGCAACCTTCCTAGCCATTATTTCTTATGGGTTGGAAACCCTCCCAGTAAGGAATGGGACCTTAGATAAAAAAATAATGGATTCCATCGTTTCTATGGTTCCTACCTCAACGGTGAGGTCCTCTCTATATGCCGGAGCCTGAGAATGTCATCGGTTATTTGTATAATTTCCAATTTATAGCTCTGTTTTATCTACCAAATAGAAGGTCTCACTATATGTAATGAAAGACTTCTCCATCCAGTAACGACACGTTATTTCGAGGGTTTGCTGGACAGCTGACCCTATCAATCCGTTTTTGCATCGATATAACTCATTTTTATTCCTAAATTTGGTTGCATCTTTTTTTTTCTCGCTTAACGGATCGATGACCCACCAATACCATTGAGAAATTGCTTTTTTCACCCCACATCGAGATAATTGGATTCGCACCGATGGGAACCATAAATTTCATTTACCGTATAGGTAATTGATAGATCGAGACTCTACCATAACAAAAGAGTTCTTCCGCCATACCGATCCCTATTTATTATTTTTAAGTTTCTAATCCAAACGAGTCGCACATACACCCTAGTACATACTCCTCTACGCTGAGGACATCCCCGAAGAGCTGGAGATTTTGTTCTATTTTCTACCGGTTGTCTTCGATTCCTGATTAATTGTTGAATAGTAGGCATTTTCCGTCGTATGTCGTATGCAGAATTTATCGGTTCGGATTAATCCCAACCATAAGAAATTATTATAAATTTTTCAATTAGACTTTGCTTTTGTACGAATCCGTTACTAATGAGAAAGTTAGATTAGTGCAATATTTCAAGAAATCTTTCTATAATTTATTTTCCCACTTCCTTTTATCCCGGGCGGGGCCCAACCAAACTAATAGTCATTTATTCCCAACTTCAATCGCTCATTTCTCGGTGGGGATACATACAATATCATTTCATAGATCCAAAATTTCTTTTTATTCTTCAAGAATTTGGAGCATTTTCTATAGCTACAAGATCAACAATACCATAAACTTTTGCTTCTTTTGCCGACATAAAAACGTCTCTTTCCATATCTTCGGAAATAATCCATAGAGGTTTACCCGTTCTTTGTACATAAACCTTGGTGATGCAGTCGCGAAGTTTTAAGACTTCTTCTGCTTCCATAATACATTCCCCCGCTTGTCCGTCATAATAAGAACTAGCAGGTTGATGAATCATTACCCTACTAATCTAATACCTTTTTTTTCGTATTTTCTACAACAAAGGAGTTCGATGAACTGTACAAGCATTTTTTTATGCATACAGCTCCAAAACAAATAAGGGAAAAATCTAGTCAAGAGATGACGCAAACTTTTTCAATTTCGCATATCTCCGGAACCTATTTCGGATAACTGAACCACTCATATATATACCATTTTGTTCTTTTTACTAAATACTATAATGGTTCTATTGCTTCGGATATTTTCCTATTTAGCAATCCCAAAGTTTCTTTCAGAAATAAAGCCAAATGGAAAAATGGCTATAAATCCATTTTCTTTTTTAGAAGATCGATTATTCATTATTTATTGAGGATCAAATAAAACGGGGAGTTTATAACGCTAGAATAAACTGGTAAAAAATGGAATCAAAAAAGAATAGTTATTGTTATTTAACTACCTCGAGATAAAGAGTTTTCTCTACAATATTTATATCGAGGTCTATATGTCATGCTACTATTACCTCTCGCTCGGCGCAGACATTTCTCCCTTGATCGAGCAAAAAGAAGCATTGGCGCAAAGCGTGGGGCAGCGCTATACGTTTAGTGATTTCTCCCCCAGTTAGGATGAAAGATCCCATAGAAGCAGCCAATCCCATGCAAATTGTGTGTACATCCGGTACTACGAATTGCATAGCATCATAAACAGATATTCCAGCTAATACTGCTCCACCAGGAGAGTTAATATATAAATACATGTCTTTGCTTTCGTCTTCCCCATTCAGGTACATCATAATACCAATGAGTTGATTTGCAATTTCGTCATCTACATGCTGACCCAGAAAGAGTAATCTTTCGCGATAGAGTCGATTGATTGGAATAGATCGATAAATCCTCTTTCTCTGGAACCGTACAAGTTTCTTTAGAAGCATACGGCTCAAGCGGTTCAAATAAAAAAGTCATTTCTTTTTTCCTAAAAAAAAAATAAAAACTTTCACATTCTTTTTATTTTTCGATAAACCCTTTTTTTCACCACCCTCAGTTCGAGTTTGTCTCTTTCTACAGTTTCACTAACCGAACTACTTGTTAACTAATACGGGGTTTTTCTTTTCGTTATTCCCGTTATAGCAATATTTTCTTGTTTATAAATAGGTTCCTAACTAAATCTTTAGGTTTATGCTCTACCTCGGTAAAAACTATCCGATCCTCACTTGCACATATAGGACAAGCAAAGGTATTACCTTCTTCTTATTTTCTATTCCAGAAACAAATTATTCCTAGTTTTATTGGTATTTATTTTGACTGAAATCCCATTAATTATTGAGTCTATAGTTCCAATGAGGCCTGAAAACTCTATTTGTTTGAGCTAACCATAGAAATCCGGGATTAATAATTTTTTTTTACTTAATCCCTCTCATCATATCATAACCTCACGCTCTGAAATATTGATGATCCAATCAATCTTGGGTGAGATAAATACATCTAAATCGGAAAAGACGATGGATAGTTTCCATATAACCGGAGATATTTGACAAGTCGCACTATACGTCAATCCAAACAGCATCTTCTTCTCCAGGGAGCCTAAAAGGCACTTTTGGAACACCAATGGGCATTTTATTTCTGATATATTGGATGAAACCCTTCAATGGTAAGGCGTAATGAATCAATAAAAATTGAATAATTAAGTCTTCATTTTTTTTTTGACGATATAATTATAGCATATGTAATCTATATATATAAAGTACTTTATTCCCATCTTTTTCTTACCCCCCGCCCCCGAGGTTCTTTCGTTCCCACTAGAAACTGAATGGGACCAATCTCTGCATTGTTATATGAAACATATAAATGCTAAACTATTTCTGTTTATCTTTATTAACAAGAATAAAACTGATGCCTCGATTTCTATTTATTCCCTATCATCGAGAAAGGTAAAACTTCTCAGCTAATGAAATATTGGTTTAATCTTGTTACGGTATAGTCCCCGATGAATGCGAAAAAGTTACATAGTCTCTACTTCTCTTTGAGAAAGGGGTATATCTCCATGGGTTTACCTTGGTATCGTGTCCATACTGTCGTATTAAATGATCCTGGCCGTTTAATTGCTGTACATTTAATGCATACAGCTTTGGTTTCCGGCTGGGCTGGTTCTATGGCCCTGTATGAATTAGCCGTTTTTGATCCGTCCGATCCTATTCTGGATCCGATGTGGAGACAAGGTATGTTTGTTATACCTTTTATGACTCGTCTAGGAATAACAAAATCCTGGGGGGGCTGGAGTATTACCGGAGAAACTGTAACTAATGCAGGTCTTTGGAGTTATGAAGGTGTGGCCGCAGTGCATATTGTATTATCAGGTTTGCTTTTCTTAGCAGCTATCTGGCACTGGGTCTTTTGGGATTTGGAGCTATTCCGCGACGAACGCACAGGTAAACCTTCTTTGGATTTACCCAAAATCTTTGGAATTCATTTATTTCTTTCGGGAGTTCTTTGTTTTGGATTCGGAGCATTCCACGTAACAGGTCTATTTGGTCCCGGTATATGGGTATCAGATCCCTATGGATTGACCGGAAAAGTACAACCCGTAGCTCCAGCTTGGGGAGCCGAGGGTTTCGATCCCTTTGTTTCGGGAGGGATAGCTTCTCACCATATTGCAGCCGGTATTTTAGGTATATTAGCAGGTTTATTCCACCTCAGTGTTCGTCCCCCCCAACGATTATATAAAGGATTACGTATGGGGAATGTTGAGACTGTTCTATCTAGTAGTATTGCCGCCGTATTTTTTGCCGCTTTTGTCGTTGCTGGAACTATGTGGTACGGTTCCGCAGCAACTCCAGTAGAATTATTTGGTCCCACCCGCTATCAATGGGATCAGGGATTCTTCCAACAGGAAATAGATCGAAGGATTCGTTCCAGTAAAGCCGAAAATCTTAATTTATCAGAGGCTTGGTCCAAAATTCCCGAAAAATTAGCTTTTTATGATTATATCGGTAATAATCCAGCCAAGGGAGGATTATTTAGAGCAGGCGCGATGGATAATGGAGATGGAATAGCTGTTGGGTGGTTAGGCCATGGTGTTTTCAGAGACAAAGAAGGACACGAGCTTTTCGTACGTCGCATGCCTACTTTCTTTGAAACTTTTCCGGTTGTTTTAGTAGATGAAGAAGGAATTGTTAGGGCGGATGTTCCATTTAGAAGAGCAGAATCTAAATATAGTGTTGAACAAGTAGGTGTAACTGTCGAATTTTATGGCGGTGAACTCGATGGAGTAAGTTTTAGTGACCCGGCTACCGTGAAAAAGTATGCCAGACGTGCTCAATTGGGTGAAATTTTTGAATTCGATCGCGCTACTCTAAAATCGGACGGTGTTTTCCGTAGTAGTCCAAGGGGTTGGTTTACCTTCGGCCATGCCACATTTGCTCTTCTTTTCTTTTTCGGACATATCTGGCATGGTGCTAGAACTTTATTTAGAGATGTTTTTGCCGGTATTGATCCCGATCTAGATTCTCAAGTCGAATTCGGAGCATTCCAGAAATTAGGGGATCCAACTACTAAGAGACAAATAGTCTAAGATTCATGAAATTTTTCTTTCTACCTCTCTAAATAGAGAAGTGATATATATACATTATAGAATTCTTAAATGAATCTATTTCTGGATTAGTACGAAAGCTATCTTCATACTTCTCACTCTTAATTAAATCTATGGAAGCATTGGTTTATACATTTTTGTTGGTAGGTACTTCAGGAATCATTTTTTTTGCTATTTTTTTCCGTGAACCACCTAAAATTCCAAGTAAAGGAAAAAAATAATTCCTATTTCATTTTTTTTTCTCAGGTCCCTCCTTTCCTATCCCTCGCTTTAATAGGAAACTAATGACCCTCCCTTCATTTATAGGGAAGGTCATTGATGAATTTAGTCTTCGTGCTCTTCGAAAGGATCCCTAAGTTCTCTAGAGGGTTGCCCAAACGCTGTATAAAGGGCATAACCGGTAAAGCTCACGAGTAAACAAGATATGAGGATAGCGACTAAGGTTGCAGTTTCCATTGCTGGGTAATCCCAAAAAAGTGGTTTGTTTTTTTAACATAGTAGTACACAAAGTTAATAAATCTCAACTAATGCAATAAGTTCTATGGCTACACAAATTATTGATGATACTCCCAGAACTAAAGGAAAACGAAGTGGTATAGGGGATATTCTGAAACCGCTTAATTCAGAATATGGTAAAGTGGCTCCCGGGTGGGGAACAACTCCTTTAATGGGTGTTGTAATAGCATTATTTGCAGTTTTCCTAGTTATTATTCTGGAACTTTATAACTCCTCTGTCTTATTAGATGGAGTTTCCGTGAGTTGGTAATAGATTCAAAAGATTCAATAAAAAAGGTTCAATAAAAAAGGGATATTCCTTATTTTATTGAACCTCTTTTCGAATATCTAAAAAAAAAAGGGAAGAGGTGCTTCCTATTCAGGATTTTATTTCCCTCTATTCAATCGATCCTACGGTAGTCTAATCGTGTGATCAATTAATTAATTAAAGGATCTTTGGATTATGGGCGTGCGACTCGTTCGAATGGATCCAAATCAATAGTACAAAAGAATTTGTTAATCTTTTTATAAGATTATCCCTCTCCTCGCTGGATGTTTATAAAATTTAGTATCTAAAGCGCGATATTCTCTAGGTATTTCTGAAACAGAAAAAAAAGCCTCTCGGGAGAATTAAACTATGGTTAATTTACAAAAATTTGCTATTCAGATTTCGTTATCAAAATGGAAACTCTTTTTCGGAAAAAGGGGTAAGTCTTACTTGTTTACCGAGTCAATGATAATGAAAGAATATTTACCCATTGTACCTTTCTTTTTTGAGTCATCGGAGTTTAGTAGAAATCTAAGGTTTAGTCATCTCTATTAGGATTCGAACAAGAAAATATCCAGGAATTTTTTGATATTATTAGGAATTAAATATCTCGAAATAGGTGGGGTAAAAGATCACTCAAGAGAACAAAAGAAACAAGCCAACTTGAGATTGGGACGACGAAAAAAGCGTGATGGAATACGAAAAAAAAGAGAGATATATATCTTTTTTTGTCTAAGCCGTACGGAGGCAAACCACCATGTACGGTTTTTGGGGGGGAAATACATAAAGGTTTATCTATCTCGATAAAGTATATGATTGGTTCGAAGAGCGTCTCGAAATTCAGGCGATTGCAGATGATATTACTAGTAAGTATGTTCCTCCCCATGTCAATATATTCTATTGTTTAGGAGGAATTACTCTGACTTGTTTTTTGGTACAGGTAGCCACTGGTTTTGCCATGACTTTCTATTATCGTCCCACAGTAACAGAAGCTTTTGCCTCTGTCCAATATATAATGACTGAGGTCAATTTCGGTTGGCTAATCCGATCAGTTCATCGATGGTCGGCAAGCATGATGGTTTTAATGATGATCTTACACGTATTTCGTGTTTACCTCACGGGAGGTTTTAAAAAGCCTCGCGAATTAACGTGGGTTACTGGTGTAATTCTAGCTGTATTAACAGTTTCTTTCGGTGTAACTGGATATTCCCTGCCTTGGGATCAAATTGGTTACTGGGCCGTCAAGATCGTAACCGGTGTACCTGAAGCTATTCCTATTATAGGATCCCCCCTGGTAGAGTTATTACGTGGAAGTGTTGGTGTGGGTCAATCCACACTGACTCGTTTCTATAGTTTACATACTTTTATACTACCTCTTCTTACTGCGGTTTTTATGTTAATGCATTTCCCAATGATTCGTAAACAGGGTATTTCAGGTCCTTTATGAGTATAAATCGTTATAGTTACCACGAATATTTATAGTATTACAAGAATTATTACACGAGAATTCAATCGCCATAGAAATTTCTATTGAATAAATCCATCACATAATATATGAAATATTTAGTAATATTCTATGGATTTCTTTATTTCGGAGTATTTCGAATACTTCATTTAAGAAATTTTTTTAGAGAGACGATAGATTATGGGAGTGTGTGACCTGAATTACTTATTGGACTGTGTAGATATCTCGATCAATCTGCCGCATTAATATCAAAAAAAGAATGTGTTTCTATCCCAATTTATCTTTTTCTCCAATAGAGAGATAAAAAGCTTGGCTAAAAAATAAAAAAAACGAGTTTCGTTTTCAAGGGAAATTCCTTTCTATGATCTGTTTCATCAGTCGAATATTCACCAATCGAATAGGCTTCGTTAAATTTGATAGGAAGAAAAGAAACAAATAAATATATTGTATGATAAGAAAAGCGCATCCATTTCCTTTGTGTTTTTCACCGAAATAGGCATCATCGGAGTAAAAGAAAGGTCTAATGAAAAGAATAAGCCGATATATTGACGGGTCAATACCTAGTATAGTTAAAATTTTTCAAAGTGTCCAAAAAGAAATGACTTACGGGGAATAAGACTGTCCAAAAATATATTGATTTTTATATAGAAACTCATAAATAGACTTGGATCATGAGCTTACGATTGAAATGAAACTCGTTTTATTTAATAAATAGAAAAAGTCTTTAATTTGTTTCAACTTATATCACTTGAAATGAATTAAAGATGCGGGATACATAGACATAGCGCGAGTCGGATGAAAAAAAAGTTCATGTCCGGTTCTTTTGGGGGAATATTCCTTTTCGATAACCTATCCTAATAACAAAAAAACCAGATTTGAGTGATCCTGTATTGCGGGCCAAATTAGCGAAGGGTATGGGACATAATTATTATGGAGAACCCGCTTGGCCGAATGATCTTTTGTATATCTTTCCAGTAGTTATTTTAGGTACTATTGCATGTACCGTAGGTCTAGCAGTTCTAGAACCCTCAATGATTGGTGAACCAGCAAATCCATTTGCAACTCCGTTGGAAATATTACCTGAATGGTATTTTTTTCCTGTTTTTCAGATACTTCGTACAGTCCCTAATAAGTTATTAGGTGTTCTTTTAATGGCTGCAGTACCCGCGGGATTATTGACAGTACCTTTCCTAGAAAATGTTAATAAATTTCAAAATCCTTTTCGTCGTCCAGTAGCTACAACGGTTTTTTTAATTGGGACTGCAGTAGCTCTTTGGTTGGGTATCGGAGCTGCTCTACCTATTGATAAATCTCTAACTCTAGGACTTTTTTGAGATAATTCGTATTTTTTTCTTCTTATTAATCCCCATATTTAGTTAGCATCTAGGGAGTATTTAGTCCGAAACAAATACTCCCTAGAGATTTCTATATGAACCAATCAAATAAAAGGAGAAGAAACTCTCACAAATGGGCTAAGAAGGAATGGGAACATTCCCAATGATTTGTTTTGTTTCAAATAATTATGAGAAGGGCTTGATCTATCTATTCCTTTATCTAAAAAAAAAAAGATGGAACCATTCACTATTTAATGGAAGTAAAGCTTATTTTTGGGTAATTTTATCGAAAAACGTTTTTGTAGAGCTTCCAATACTTGTTCAACAGATTTCTTTCCAAAATTTTTTATTTTCATCAAATCATCCTGACTGTAACTTAATAAATCAGATATCGTATGTACATCAACTCTCTTGGGACAGTTATAAGCTCTGGCAGGTAACTCTAGTTGGTCGATAAATATATGTTTAAAAGTCATTTCCTTTTCCATCTTATTCTCCGATGGTGAGGAGGAAAAATGGAGCGTATTAGATTCATTCTTATTTCCTAATCCATGCATTACTTCTTCTTTCTCCGCATGTAGGAAAGGAATAAACAGATCAATTAGACTTCGAGAAGCCTCATAAAGTGCCTCTTTGGGAGTAACACTTCCATTGGTCCATATTTCAATAAAAAGTATTTCTTGTGTCTCGTTTTTATTTTCAAAAGAATGAACACTATAATTTGCATTTCGGATAGGTGTAAATACAGCATCTACAGAGAAGTAACCATCTGCAGATTTTATTGAATCCTGCGTACGATACCCACAATCTTTTTCAATTTTTAATTCAATATCTAAATGAATTGCTTTAGTAAGGGTGGCTATGTATTGCGTAGTATCAATCACTTCAACAGAAGGTGGGAATACGATATCTCGAGCTGTTACCTCTTTGGGTCCAAAAATAGATAGAAATGCTTTTTGAGTTTCGCAAGAATTACTTTTACTTTTAAGTACGATTTCTTTCAAGTTGATTAAAATATCGCGCACCGATTCTTGAATGCCTAATATTGTAGAATATTCATGCGTCACTTTTTCAGATTTTGCACGTGTGATACATGTTCCTTCGACTCCTCCAAGTAGTGCTCTGCGCACAGCAATTCCTACTGTATTGGCTTGACCACTTCTGAATGGAGATATAGCGAATCGACCATAATGAAGACGTTCACTATCTACTTTGGATTCAACACACCTCCACTGCAGTACTCTAGCGGAGACTGGTACTTCTTCATTCCGAATCATATTAAGTAAGAGTTCTTTACAGTATATTTCATCCTTATACACGTCTTTTTTTAGGAGGTCTACATCCATTATGTGGCATGGGAGTCACGTCACGTACAAAATTAAGTATTACACCACTTCTCCGAATGGCTCGTAATGCTGTATCTCTTCCTGGACCAGGACCACTTATCATGACTTCTGCTTGTTTCATACCTTGATCAATTAACATACGAATAGCATTTTCCGCCGCAGTTTGAGCAGCAAAAGGCGTACTTTTTTTCGTACCCCTAAAACCACAGGCACCCGCAGAGGACCAAGAAATAGCTTGTCCCCGGATATCTGTAACAGTAACGATTGTATTATTAAAACTGGCTCGAATATGAATAACTCCTTTAGGTATTCTACGTCTTCCTTTACGTAAACTAATTTTTTTTACAGGTTTTGTCATAGTTATTCTCGCGTATATGATTTAGAAATCGGAAAAAAATATAAAATATATAATTTATTTTATTATTTTTATTTATTAGATTTATTTGAGTTCCCGACACTGATAACTCAGAAAAGAGGGTTACCCTTGTCTTTGCTTATGCTTCGGATTAGAACAAACCACCATAATTCGTCTTCGTCTACGAATCAGTCGACAATTCTCACAAATTTTACGAACAGAAGCACGAATTTTCATGTTTGTATTCCTCACTCTGATACAATCAATAATATAAAAAAATGTAGAGTTTTTTTATTTATGCCAATTAACTCCCTTTTTTATTTTCCCTATCTCCCATTTCCATTTTGGAGAGTTACTTAACCATTTGGAGATTTGGTACGGAGTCGATGGATTATACGTCCTTTAGTTAGATCATAGGGACTCAATTCTACTTTTACCCTATCCCCTGGTAGTATTCTTATATAATTGCGTCTTATTTTTCCCGAAATATGGGTTAGAACTTCGCACCCATTATCTAGAGAAACCCGAAACATGGCATTGGGGAGTGATTCAGTAACTATACCTTCCATATCAATTAGATTTTGTTTCTTCATTAGAGGGGAAATCTCCTTTTTTTTTTGATTGACTAACATTGGTAAATATAGCATTAGCTAGCCTCTTTTATTTATGAGGATTCCCCCACGCAAAATGGTTTAAACAAAATGTAGATGAATTACCATACATAACATAGAATTTCTCCTCCTATTTGTTTTTGGCGTGCCTCCCGATCTGTTACAATTCCTTGAGAAGTGGAAAGAATAGCAATTCCTATTCCACCTAGAACTTTGGGAATTTCTTTATGGTTGGAATAAATCCTTAAACCGGGTTTGCTAATACGCCGTAAAGTAGTTATCTGTGGTTTTTTTTTCTTTCCTCGATATTTTAGTGTAAAAACTAAAAAAGAGTTTTTATCTTCTTGATGTTCCCTGAAACTTTCCATAAAACCTTCTCGTAGAAGAATTTTTCCGATATCTCTAGTAGTATTAGTAGCAGGTATCTGAACTACTTTTGTTCTTCTTAAGTTTGCATTTCTTATAGATGTAATCATACTAGCAATGGTATCGTTACCCATAGAGACTCCTTCTTACTATTAATATAAATAAGCTTTCTAAGTATGTCGGAAAAAAAAAAGTTCTGAGATAAAAATTCATTTTATTCTTTTTGGGAATTCTCCTCAATCATAGAGTAGAGATAGTGAAAATCCAGAGGAAGATATATACAATAACCAATTATTTGGTTTTTTTCCGAGGAAATTAAAGTAATTGAGGAAAGATTGTCATTTCCATCAAAAAAAGAGAGTTAGCAATAGTATTTATTACTCAAGTTACCCGTGGGAAGCGGTAAGAAAATATAAGTATATATATGTAAATGCAAAGTTTTTTTAGTTCCAACTTATTAAACTCGAAATACTATTAATTCAAGTATTTCGTTACTTCCCCTCCTATAATACTTCGGGAGCCAACGAAACTATTTTGGTAAAATCGGATTCTCGTAATTCTCGAGCGACTGGACCAAAAACACGAGTTCCTTTAGGATTTCCTTCTTGATTTATGACGACGGCAGCATTGTCATCGAATTGCACACTCGTTCCATTTTTACGTTTGAGTTCTTTACAAGTACGTACAACTACTGCCCTAACTACTTCTGATTTTTTGAGAGGCATATTCGGTATCGCTTCCTTAACCACGGCAATAATAACATCACCAATATGTGCATATTTCCGATTACTAGCTCCTAATACTCGAATACACATCAGTTTTCGAGCCCCACTATTATCTGCTACATTCAAGTAAGTTTGAGTCTGAATCATTTTTTCATTTTATTGGAGGGATCAACCCCCCCCAGAGGAGGGAAAAATAAAAAAAGGGGGGTCAGGGGGGGGGGGGGATATTACTAATTTCATTTATATAATAATTCTTTCCTATCGTTATAGGGAGTTTTCCTCATCTATTACTTGTCCCTATCCATCATTTGTCTCTACCCATCACTCATATTTTTATCGGATATAACAGTAACAAATTGAGTACGTATAGGCATTTTGTATGCAGCTATTCTCATGGCTGCTCTAGCAACAGTTTCTGGTACTCCACTTATTTCATAAAGTATTCTATTCGGTTTAACGACAGATACCCAATATTCTGGAGACCCTTTTCCTGAACCCATACGTGTTTCTGCAGGTCGCATAGTTATAGGTTTGTCGGGAAATATACGTATCCATATTTTTCCACCGCGACGGGCATAACGAGTAATTGCTCGTCGTCCCGCTTCTATTTGTCTAGACGTAATCCAAGCCGGTTCGAGTGCTTGGAGGCCAAATCTACCAAAACAAATGGAATTACCTCGAGTAGCTATTCCCCTCATTCGCCCTCTATGTTGTTTACGAAATTTCGTTCTTTTAGGGTTATAGTCGATTTAGGGTTATAGTTAATTCATCCTCCTATCTCTACTTCAAAATCGGACATGAAAGTTTTCTTTCATCCGGCTTCTCGTGAGTAAAATTTTCCATTCCACGAAATTAGTAATTCGATAAACTTATGCAATAAAGGTTTCACGGGCGAATATTAACTCATTTAGAATTGGCTCGAGAGATTATCTCCAGTTAGTCATTTGCAGCTTCTCTATGGATTGGGAATCGTTACCAATTCGGTTTATTTCACCATCCTACCCGAAAATGAAATAAGATTGAACATTCCATCTATTCATTCATGGGTTTCATCGTTCCCATTACTTCCAGATTGACGTTTAGGTTCCTTCCTTGCAGTGGAGCTTTCTCTCTATCAATATATAGTCAATTTTCCTAGTATTCCTTGATATAAAGCTCTTTTTTCTTCTTATTTCCTTCAAAAATATATTAATTATTGTAATAGAAGAATCTCTTTTTATGCTTTATCACACTGCTTTGCTTTTTAAAAGGTTACTTCTAACCATGCGACTTCGTAGTAATAGATCTAATAATAATAATAATATATAATAATTTTTTTATTAAATAAAACTATAAAATACTTTCGCGCTTCATATACTTCATCTATGTAAAAAGCTTCTAAACGAATGTAACTACGACTTATTCATTCGTTTATTGAGTCGCCCCAATACGAAGTAATGAGTTATTTCCTAGTAGAAATTAGAATCGTGTTTTTCGATTTTTTATTTATTTGACTCAAAAAAACAGCGATTCGAACGAGTCGCACACTAAGCATAGCAATTTTGTTGGAATGGTTAATAAGATTAAATAAGATTATAAGTGGAGTTCGGAAACGATAAAAATTGGAAAAATTAAATATTTTTCTGTAAAAAATGAAATCGAAAGGATCAACTATTTTTCGTCTTGGAATATCCAAACTTTTATTCCTAATACTCCATAAATAGTCTGAGCCGGATAGTAACAATAACCAATTCTAGCTCGAAGAGTTTGTAGAGGAACTCTACCCTCTCTAGCCCATTCTACACGAGCAATTTCAGCCCCATTAAGACGTCCCGCAATTTGTATTTTAATACCTCTTATATCTGTTTTTTTTGCCAATTCAATAGCTTTTTTCATGGTTCTTCTAAAAGCGACTCTACTTTCTAGCTGTAGAGCAATATATTCCGCAAGAATATTTGGTTCCCCATATGGTTTTGGTATTTCTGTCAAAGTCATGTGAAGCTTACGATCCCCAAAATGGAGAAGATTCCGTACATCTACTTTCAATTGTTCAATCCCTCGGCCGCGACTTTCTACCAATAATGCGGGAAATCCCGTATGTATTTCGACTTGAATCAAATCTGTTTTTCTTTTTATCTCAATACGTGCAATTCCTCCATAATTAGAGGAACTTCTTATATGTTTACGTACGTAAATTTCGATGCAATTACGCATTTCCCGATCTTCCCGAAGAAGTTTAGAATAATTTTTCGGTTGTGCGAACCAATAAGAATGATGATTTTGGGTCACACCGAGTCGAAAACCAAGTGGGTTCATTTTTTGTCCCATGCATCTCTTCCTTCTTTCAATGATATTAGCATAAAAGCTTCCATATTCTTTTTTTTATCGAATCATCCATTTTCTGTTATTATCCATTTTTAACCGTAATAGTTATATGACAAGTAGGCTTATGTATGGGATAAGCACGTCCTTGAGCTCTGGGTTGAAATCTCTTCAGGGTAGTACCTCCATCTACTCTAGCTTCACTTACAATCAAATTGTTTTTATTCAAATTTGAATTGCGACTTGCATTTGCTGCTGCGGAAGAAAGCAACCGTAATATGGGATGGCATGCTCGGTAAGGCATAAATTCCAATAGCATAAGTGCTTGTTCATACGAACGACCACGAATTTGATTAATTACTCTCCGTGCTTTATGAGCAGACATACGTATATATTTAGCTGAGGCTCGGATTTCCTCTGAATTTGAGCCATTAGTTCTCATTTTGGGTGTTACCTCCTAATCAACGACGAGATTTCTTATCACTTCTTGCATGTCCCCGAAAAGTTCGAGTAGGTGCGAATTCTCCCAATTTGTGGCCTACCATACGATCTGTTATATAAATAGGTAAATGTTCCCGCCCGTTATGAACAGCAATAGTATGACCAATCATTGTGGGTACAATGGTAGATGCGCGAGACCAAGTTACTATTACTTTTTTTTCTCCTCCTACATTAAGATCTTTAATTCTTCTCAGTAAATGATCAGCCACGAAAGGGCCTTTTTTTAGTGAACGTGTCATTGCCAACTACCTTCTGTGTTTTTATTTATCTCCTTTCTCTTTTCGTACAAGTCTTTCTACTAGCTTTTTCTACGACGACGCAAAATAAAATTATTACTATATTTATTACTTTTACGAGTCCTCTTTCCAAGTGCAGTCCGACCCCAAGGAGTTAATGGTTTTTCCCTACCGATCGGGGCTCGGCCCTCACCACCCCCATGAGGATGATCTACGGGGTTCATGACAACGCCTCTTACTCTGGGGCGTTTACCTAACCAACGTTTGGATCCGGCTTTACCTATAGTTCGATTATTAGCATCAACGTGACCCACTTGGCCAATTGTAGCTAAACAATCCTGAGATATTAGACGAACCTCTCCAGAAGGTAATCTTAGTGTGGCTAGTCGACCCCCCTTCGCAATAAGTTTGGCTACAGAGCCTGCAGCTCTCACTAATTGGCCACCTCTACCAGGTGTTATTTCTACATTGTGTATAGTTGTGCCTAAAGGCATATTGGTTGAAGTAGACTATCACAAAGTCAAATGAATTGATCGCAGTCTCTTCCCAAACTGTACAAGCCTTTTTCGAGGCATACAGCTTTCTGGGTGTATATAGCGTAATCCTTTTTTACTAATTACATCCTAGGTTTTCTCCATCATCTGGCTTACTTCTATCTGTGTAGCTTCAGAATGAATGACTTTACCAATTTACGTCAACATTTTTTTATGTTTCATAATAACTTAGGAGGCAGATTCCATTCTCTCTTTCTGGAATTAAAAAAAATTCATTATCTAGCTTCGAAATTGCCCTTGACCACCAATTCGAATGTAATTAGCTCGTCCAAGTATATATTAAGGAACAATAAGGGTTGTTCGTATCTATATTTTTCTCCCTATGCTTAAGACAAACAAAAGTTTTCTCCATATTATTCTATATCCTCAAGGTTTATGACATAAATACTTCATAGTACGATGCGATAAACTCAATCACATGCTATTGTTCCTCTTCAGTTTCCTTGTGAGGCTTATACCAATAAAAACAGATTTATTATTGGATTAGTGATGGATTTACAGGTTCTGCTACTATCCCAATCGGTTTTCCGATTACGTAAATGAATAATTCAAACCGCACTCAAAGGTAGGGCATTTCCCACTAATATGGGAGCGTCTATACTAGAAATAACAGTACCTCCAATTTTGATTCCTCGGGGATGTAAAATATATCGTTTTTCACCATCCTCATAATGTATGAGACATATATTCGCATTACGATTAGGATCATACTCTATGGTTGTAATTTTACCAGAGATATTTTTTTTATTTCGTCGAAAATCAATTTGTCGATACAGACGTTTGTGACCTCCCCCTCTATGTCGGCTAGTAATAACCCCTCTATTATTACGACCCCTTTTATTATGTTGTCCATAGGTTAATTTCTTCTGAGGATTGGATCTCACTATTTCTTCAAATCCCGATACAGAACGATTGCGTGTACCTGGGGTATAGGCTTTATACAGACGGATGGTCATAATAAGATGTTGTACTAGGATGAGAAAAATTTTATTTGTTCGGAAATAGCGGGATGGAATAACCGGACCTAAGTGTAATAATCATTCGTTTATAACGTACCGAATGTCCTATTATTGGACCTATTCGTCTCTTTTTTTTCGGAGGTCGATGACTATTCATTCTTATTACTTTAACACTGAAAAAACCTTCAATCCACTTTTTAATTTCTGTTTTGGTAGATTTTTGATCAACATCAAAAGTATATTGATTTTTCTCTAACAAACGAATCGTTTTTTCCGTAAGTACCGGGTATTTCATTTCATCCATAATTACTTTGATTCCTTCCCTTTATTATATCTTATATTCCGCATCGTACGATTCGACGCATTTTCTTCCAATAAATATTTTTATTTTCAATTCATATTTCTTTTTCTCTTTTCTGATCGTCGCCCAATCAAATTAATTATAGCAGTTACTATTATTATTAGTCCGCCTGAGATTCCACCGGATCTGATTAATGAATTATGGGTAAGTGCCACCCAATACCCAAAATTTGATTCATTCTTTCCCATGCATCCGACAGGAGTTGAACCTGCGAATTCTCCAATTATGAGTTGGGTGCTTTAACCGCTCAGCTACGGATGCTATTGCTCCAATTCATTATTAGTGGTATATCTATTCTTTGACAAATCCTACTGCTCCCCGTCCAATAAGAGGGAAATATCCAATGCTCGGAAGAATGAG